GCGGAACCTGTTGCCTTCGTGAACTATGGGAGGCTGGGAATTGAACGAAAAGGGACCTGGGAGAGCTAAGAAGTAAGCAAAACATATATATATATATATTTTGCTTACTTCTTGGCTCAAAAGAATAAAACACATGGTTAATGGCGTGAAACCACGCGGAAGCGGTTGGTGAGCGAACGAAGACCGGAATCTACAGGTGCGCAGCGGAGAAGGAAAAGATTTAAACTCGCGACTTATGACCTTCGCTTTCATCTTCTCTTTGCGGTTTATTCTGCGCGCTCCTCTATTTCTCACTTCAGCTCTCGGCCTCATCGTCGATTAGAAAGCGCGCGAAGCTATGCATTATCAAAGATTATTTATGACAGGAAGTGAAGCAGCTAAAAAATAAAAAAAAATATATTTTCTTCTCTCCTCAATGAGCTTTCGGGGCTCTACCCTAAAAGCAGTTGCAAAGGTTAAAAAACCCCCCATGTTTCTTTGTTAGTTTTTTTATGTGTATGCTCTTGGTGGCAAGTGGTGAAGGGCTCGAACGTACGAATCGTTCGGCCCTGAGGTGCCCATTTTAGGAAATAAAAAATCTAGATTTTTTGGGCGCAGCCCTATTCGCAAAGCGAATAGGGTGCAGCAAAAATATATTTTTTTCCCAAAGAATCCCGGCACCGAAAAATTAAAAGACAAATAATATTAAAAACGCCATCATTGGGGCAAACGAAGCAATAGCTTCTGTTAAAGCGAAACCTGAAATGGCATAACCAAATAATTGCTTAGCCAATGATGGATTTCGCGCAACGGACTGAGGTTGGATAGGGGTTATTTTCATGTCGCCCTTCAAAGCAATCAGAAGGTACCCATGATGCGCGATCCCCCCCTGATAGAACCGTACGTGATAGTTGCCCATCATACGGCTCCTCTTTTTCCATATCTTACGTGATTCCCCTATTTCTATTCCATAAAGTATTTGCGCTCTTGGATGCTTAGAGAAATGAAGTAGCACAGCGAATAAAGCGGGAGCAAGGGCGCAGCATATATATTTGCTGCGCCCTTTACTTCTTTAGCTTTCTGGGCTCTTAGTCTCGCCGGCATCGCTTCGTAGTTTGTCTTTCTGTTTTCTTGTTGGGAGGTTTGCAGTCACGTTGGATCTTTTAGCTCTTACTCGTTCAGGTAAATACCGCAAAGTAGGGGGTGATATGACACTACCTTGTGGGACTCCTGCTTCAGGCGAGGGTCCTACTCGGTCAACACAAAGAAAAAAATATACCTGCGACCTTGTGGCCCTTGCCTGGAACAGCTTCAATATCAACTCACTAAACCGTTGATCATGGATTTTCTCCAAGAAAATCGAGACTAAGCGATGCCGGTCGATCGTGTCATAGCACTTTCTAATGTCGAATTCCAGTAACCACGAGATTCCCATTCAAAGTTTTTTTGATTTCCTTGAGTGCCGGACGGAATCCATGTAAGGAATTGCAAAAGAGCGCCCCATACGAGAGTCATATGCATTGCCTCCGGTACAATCTGGTCTTTCGGATTACCTATGCGTTTTCTAACGCGCAGCGGAAAAGAAAGAGAAAAAAAAATTTAGATTTTTTCCGGTTGAAATATATAAGGTCCCCTTGTAAGGCTCTCTTGGGCTTTAGGGAACAAATCTAGGCTAATAGCTTCCAGTGTTTCTACTGTCGGGTCCCAGTTATATTACTTGAGTTCCATTTCGGCTTATCGTAAGCCGCTATCAGTACGTCTAAGTCTGATATTACCTCCATCAGGTTCTCATACTTCCCATTCGGTCCACGCGTAAGATTGGGTAATTTCGCCAGGCAAGCAGCACAAAAAAAATACTTTTTTTTGTGCTGCTTTTTTTTTTCGGGAAAAAGCCAGAACTACATTCCTCACCAGAGAAAGAATATAGACCTGCGGCCTTTTCTGTGGGAGGTTTTCTATTCATCCCCGGATGTATATCTCTGTCACCAGAATTACCATCCTTGTAGCTGTCATCCTTGTCGACCCGCCCAACCTGTTCAGTGCCCTCTAAGCTTAACCGACGTTAGTCGGCGACCACAGGTCGTTCATCCCCCCCTAGAGGCTCCCTTTCACTGTTGATTCTCAGTTTACTTAAGCAAGGGTGGCAACCTGTGATGAGAATAATCCCCCCTAGTTTATAAGAGCGGCTATTGTCGAGATTCGTCCACCTACACTTAAACAAGCCACTTCCCTAACTCCGCGGCATCGCCAACTTCTCAGGAGTTGGCGGAAGTTGGATTACTGCCCAGGGCCCCGGCAGGACGCGAAGCGTCATCGGGTTTCAGGTGCGAAGCTCCGCACATCGAAGAATTCCGATAGGGTGGTTTCCCCCCCCCCCGGTCAGAACCACACGTGCAAGTTTCCCCGCATGTGGCTCGTCCGTGGCAAATTTTTTCAGCTTTTGCGGCTTTTTGCCGTATAAGCGCTACTAGTCTTACTTGCACGGGGACGCGCGGCTTCTACGCGATTTTCCCCCGTGCACCTCATAACTATGGCATTTGCGGTATAGTGTGATCTACTTTTTAGATTTGACTATGGCTGCCTTAACAAGAGCCTTCGGCCTCCTCCGGGGTAAGGTCGTACTTCAAGCTGGTTTGTGCTACCGCACGATTCGCATCCATCCCCGTATCGTGAGTAGCCCGCCCGCTCTAGCCACGCCTCACTCCATCCTAAGTATAGCCGGGGCTTTTCTTTTAGGTGGAATTACCCTAGAGTCCTCGGAGAAGTAGTGTAGTATAGTGAGGCTCCTTCCTGGCCGCAGGTTTAGACCAAATTCGTAAAAAGCCGACCGTAGGCTATGTTTTCTCGCCGAAGTTGGAGCGCAGGAGGCGCCACTGATCTATATTCAACTCTATCGGCGTTAGTTTTAGTAATTGCTTTTGCTGATTCTTGCTACCCCCTCCCTTACAACAGACGCGGACACGCCGCGTCGGGGGGTAGCATTACCATCTACAGCCCTTCCCTTAAAGTCTTTCACGTTATGGGCATTGTCGTATGCGCGACTTTGTTTGCCCAGTGTATCCCTCGAAGTACTTATGGCTGATCTGTCACCCATTTCTTTTTTGTCTATACTTTGGTCCCTTGGCTTTTTGTACCTAGGTGTTAGCCTTTGTTTCGGGGTCCATTGGGGTGATCCCTCGCTTTCACGTTTGGGTGTTTGCTCGTCGTTTAGGTTAGTGAGCGTCTTTTCATGCTCCTTGCAGTTTCCCCCGGAGGGTTGTTCGCACCAAGGATTTAGTTGGGCCTTGGAGCCTTCCGGGCCACCTTTTTTGGAAGGGGGTAACGCTTGACCCTGACGCACTCGTGATAACCGTGCAACGAAACTTGGCCAGACCCCATGCTATGGTTCCCTGCGGTCTGTTTCCGCTACGGGTTAGGGGGCCGCCCACGCGATAATCTATTAACCTTCGCTGATCCAAACGCGCCCCGGCGAGGCGCACACTAAATACGTTTCCAATACCTACAGCAGCTCCCGCTAAAGCAATGGTAGCTGCTCCTGCTCCAATGTTAACCTAAGCCACTCTATTGCTGGCGCAGCTCGGCTTCCGAACCGTACGTGAGCCTACGGCCTCATACGGCTCTTCTCGTAATGTTTGTATCTTCGCGAGTTTTGGCCATGTAGAAGAAAGTTTTTATGCAGCAATTGAAGGTTTGCATAAGTGTCCTGCTATGCCTCGCGCTTTTCTTGGGAGTAATGTGATCTGCCTCTACAAAAACTTTGACATCAATAGCCTTCGGCACTGCTTAAATAGGCTTTCCTTCACCTTCAAGAGCCTAAGCTCTAGTTGACTCAGAAGCTGTGGCAGTCTCACATATATTTTTTTTTACTTTTTTTCTCTTCGCGACTGGGTTCGCTTGGCGAACCAAGGGCGTGTATTAGACAATAGGTTAGCGAAGAATAAAAAAAGATTTCTTTTCTTTGCTCGCTGAAGAAGGGATGCGACACATGGGTTGTGCATCTCCATCCAACTGCAATGTTCGCGCCATCTCCAATCCCGACTCTTAGGTGGCGATAGATAACAGTATTGTCCACCCTGCCTTTGTTCAACATAGCACAAGCTATCAATCTGGCCTGTCCTCCAGCCGTTAGCCTTTTTTGGAGTGCCTGCATTTTCCTCTCTTCCATGGTTATTCCGTCGCGAAGCCTTATAGATCCTGGATTGTAATCTGAACACAGACCCTTCGACCTTTGGCCGGGGCACGGCGTGTCCGGGCCGCAGGTAAAAAAAATATATTCTTTTCGCAGGTTTTATTTCTTGCTTTTAGATATTTATAAAAATACCAAAAATATATTTTTCCAGTTTTTTTTGAAGTCACGAGTCTCCAAGTGGGCATATCACAATAATTTACCACCGCGCTTTCGCTTTTTGGAGAATCCTGCTACCAATGAACATGTGGCCTGGCTAGCCTACCCCACGATCATTTGTTTGGAGTTCAAGGTAGTTACCCCGTTCCCAAGTCGGATTGTTGCGAAAACCTGAGAGACGAGCAATACTGCGGGAGGTGGGACACGCACGTAGAACGTAGTGGAAGCAACTACTTTCCTGGCCTCTTTTTCCGTATTCCTAGAATGCCTATGATTAGAAATCAAGCTAATCATACTGTTTCTCATTGACTTGTGGTCTAGCCCCCAGTAAGGGTTCAGCATACCGAAGGTGATCAGGCACCGAAGCTTCAACTCGTTCACGAAAGTGTTCCTCTCGGTTTTCTTCCTGCGACCATTCTGCTATGAATTCCGGGGTTGCCACTCCCATGTAATGATCGAGAGTTTGCGGGACATTACCGCGCGACAGGGATTACACCTGCATCCGACGAGAGTTAGAATACTAAGTTCTGGCCAAAAAAAAATATATTTTTTTCAAAAGTATTTTTAGGCTTGTAGGCCAACGGGTCGCACTAATTTTGCACCTTCTAGCATAATCATTTATTTTTTGTTTTTGTCAAAACAATGAGCATTCAAGGGCTGATCAATCGAAATGAGGCCAACCCAACCATTTAGCCTAACCAAAAGGGGTGATGTCATGTCCATTTCATGTGGTTGTAACACAAATGAGGGCTTTAAGATGTGTTTATCGACTGGTGGAGCCAGTAGAGCGGAGATATTTTTTGGAGCCGTATGGCTGAGAGTCGCGCTTCATACTCAGTTTAATGAAGAATGCAATTACTATGTAATTGCTAGAGAATAGGGCGCAGCAAAAATATATTTTTTTCGCGCTTAAGGCAGCCCCTTATCACGTTTATCGCGTTTATGCAATCTCTTACAAGTAACCCTGGGTCTGCTTTCGAGTCCATTCGATCCTTAAGAAATAAAATCCCTGTAATCAATTGATCCTTTTAAAAAAGTTAGTTATTGCTGTTTTTTCTAGAAAGAAAGCATCTTTACCCACAAACTTGGCTGGTTTTCGTAATAAGGCTCGAAAGGACTGGCACTTGTTGTTATCTTACCAGATGTGATAGACCTGCTGTTAAATACTACCCCCTACATCAGCGTCAGAAGAAAGTGAAACCGGACCTGTATCCTGGAATTCCACTATGTGTTGTCAAGTAATTGAAAATGAATAACTTTATGATGATATTTAAACACGGCGTTTTTTAGGGGGTCGGCATCCATTATGTGGCGTTGGGGTTACATCTCTAATTCTGATAATAATAAGACCTCCTAGTCGTAAACCACGGAGCGAAGATTCCTTTCCATAACCTAATCCTTTTATTCTAACTTCAACCGACTTAATTCCTAGTTGAATGGCAGTTCGCGCGGCATTTTCTGCAGTTGCTTGAGCAGCATAATTGGTTGAGCGACGAGATCCTTTAAACCCCAATGAACCTGAGGAGGACCAAGTTTTTGTATCTCCTTTATAATCCGTTACAGTAATAATGGTATTACTCAAAGTTGATCGAATATATGCAATACCGTACTTTTTTTTCTTCTGCATGAGTTTTTTTTGAATGTTTAGATTTTGTTTGATATCATCGATTGGGTTTTTTACGATCTGTCTTATCTGTTTACTAATTAAAAATGAATTTTGTGGAAAATAAGAATAAGTTTGTACAAAATAATCCATTAAAGCAGAGGGAAGGCCGCAGCTTTTCGTTCTCCGGGTCATAAAATCCAAGGTATTCTAGTTTCCGAGCCTGCCCCCCTGCCTCTTGGCAGTTACAGCGCGAGGATAGATGAAGAATATGCGATGATTCAAAAAAAAATATATATATATATACCCTTCGACCTGCTGCGCCTGTATGCCAATAGGAGCCGGCCTTAGCAATCGACAATGTTTTTGCGGGGGAAAAGCCAATAACAAAACGTGTCATTGAATTTAAAATTCATTACACATCGCGTCGCGCCTTCATTACTTCTTGTGAATGATGGAAAAAGACTTAAAGCCTGCAGCCTGACTCAACTTCGTTGATTGACCGAAATGTTTCTGAATTTGCGACAAGTCTTAGCATTAGTATGAGTTCGTTGACCGCGTAAGGGCAATCCTGCATTATGGCGAAAACCACGATAACAACCAATACTCATCAATTGTTTAATATCCCTCTGAATGACTCTTGCTAATTCTGAATCAACTAAATAATTTTGACTTATTATTTTGATAATTTGGTCAATTTGATACTTAGTTAACTTATTAACTTTAATGTTATCATTGAGACCTGATTGATCACAAACTTGAATTGCTTTTTTAGGGCCAATTCCAGATATTCGAGTTAAAGCAATTTCTACTCGTTCATTCGGCACTAAATTAGTTCCTAGAATATATGACATGATTTATTTTTTTTTTCCTTGTTTTTTATGTAGAATTTCGTTTCGATATTGTATACCTTTTCCTTTATAAACCTCAGGAGGTTTACAACTTTTTATGCTGGCAGCAAATTGAGTTACTTTTTGATGATCTATTCCGGTACAACAAATGAGATTGGGCTTAAAGCAAAAGACGCGAACTGAAGACGTAACTTGAAGTCGAATCTCATGACTAAATCCTAATTTTGGATATGAAATAGAGCCTTGTGGATTAGTACTGGCTTTGTATCCAACTCCAATTATTTCCAAGAAACAAAATAATTTGGCTTCCATAAACTTGACTTTATTTTTTTTTTATAAACCCGGCATAGAATCTCACCACCACCCTCGTACCTCACGATTACATATCAAAGCCCCCTTTTAAAGTGTATAAGATTATTATACCAAGCCCTTTTTCATAAACAAGTTGTTGATGAAGAAATTAGAAACTCTGATTCAGAGATTGTTTTCATTCTTTTTTATCGAACCTATTCCAGAAGAATGGCATTCTAAAACTTATTTTCAAGCTTCTGTTTGCTTCCCTAGAGAATCCGTTAATACAACTTTCATTGTACAAAATGATACAAAAATCTTAACAAGGACGCAAAACGAAAACACCAAGGACGCGCCGATGGTGACAAGACCAAGCGTTTTATTCTCTTGTTGATCTTTTTTCGAATAATTGAGATAGGTAGGCCCTCCCCTCCGTGAGAACTGTACGTGAGAGCTTGCCCTTCATGAAGCTCAAGTGGATTCTCAGAGGCCCTGTCGGGCGTCCGCAGGCGCTTTCAGGGCATTCCTGGTTCAGTCGCAAATCCAGGATTGCCTTACGTGAGTTGCTGATGGCAAGTAGCAGGCAAAGGTTAGATGTTAGAAGGATCCCAGCCGCAACCTTTTGACCGAGGTTTGCTGTGGTGCAAATTCACCAGTTGCCTATCGTATAGTGACTCTCCATAAACTACACAGCGATAATCACACCTGCGGTAGACTGTGGAGATATATTTATAAGCATTTTGCACTTTTAATAATAGCTCTGGTCTTCGCTTGGGTATAGGTTGTTGAACCGGGGGTTTGACCATTACAGATTTGATAGTTGTTATGTTGAACAAAAGCTGCTTGTCCAGTCCTTTTTATGGTGAGGGAGACGGTAAAGTATATTTTATTAGTAAGCATGGGCGGGTAGGGAGTTTATTGTAAGCCCATCCGGTGCACCAGACGTTAGTTTTTCGCCTGCTTGATCTCCCAGTTGCGGCGGATGAGATTCGCGCGTAACTCGACCAACCTCTCAGGATAAGATTAAAATCTCGTATAGTTCTAGCAATGGGGTTCCTCAACGCCATCAACTCGCGTACCTTGGTACGCAGAGAGAGTGGCCGAATTTTGTGGGCTTGTGATACGATAATGGTTTACGCTCGGCGATCTTCCATTGAACTTGGGGCGAAGCCCGTAGTTTCAATATCCTTAATCCTAGAAGACCCCGCTGTATATTTACTACTTTGATTTCGACCTCTTTGAAGCCAAGACCGCATTCTTGTTATAATGTCAATTTTATCGCTTCAGTCAGGAAATTTGGGTCAGCCCCAGTGATGACGGAGTTGTCTGCATACCCTTTCACGTGGGTTAGCCTAGGAGAGGCCTTCGCGCATTCCAGTATCACCGCCTTAAGACCGTTGAGGACGACATTCGCCAGGAGTGGGGCTTTTTGCGACCTTGCGGAGTGGGCGGATCAATATCGTATGAACCCATAGGAATGGGTGTCTGATTGACATTCCACGATAAGGTTGACTGCCAAAATATAGAGCGCTGGCATTGCACTGTCTTTTATGGTAGGAAAGCCCAGCAGACACTTCTCATCTGTCTCGAGTTTAGGGCGCATAGCGCGGCGCACAGGTTGAGCCCGTTCGGTATTCAGAGGCCGAAGGCCGCAGTAAAAAATTAACGCCAGAAAACGTAAAGCAAAAAAAAAGATTTTTTGCTGGAAATACTTTTTTTTTGCTGTGCCCTCTGGGTACTTGCAAAGCTAATCTTTATTCTATTGACTACCAACACGATTTGTTTATGCCTATTAAAGAACCTTTAGATGCTAATTCACGAAAAACTATGCGAGAAACGCGAAATAACTTATATACGGAACGAGGGCGACCCGTAAAAATACATCGGTTTCTTACTCGTGTTTTGGAACTATTTCTTGGCAACTTAGACGACTTTAAAAAATATTCATAACGTATCTGATTAGGAAGGTTTTTATGTCGAGAAATTGCTTTACATTGCATTCGCTCTAATTCATATTTAGCCACAAGCAATCTACGTTTGTGATCCCGTATAATTTGATTTGACATATGACTAAACCTCTTTTTGCAAAAAGCCACTCCACAAAATGAAAGTCTCATCTTGTGTGTTGGCTGAAGTAACAATAGTTACATCAAAACCTCGAATATGCTCAAAAATCTCGAAATGATTTTGTATTTCCGGGAATAATCGTACCAACGACGTTGCCATTGATAATTGAATGGAGTTTTTTTGTATTTTGACTGGGTAATCGTAAAAAGATATTATCGTAACAAGTTTTTCCAAGAAATTATACATGCTATGCCCTCGTAGAGTGCTTCGTGCTAGGTAAGTGACATATCCTGTGTCTCTTTTTGACTCTTGATTTGATACAAATTTATTGAATCGAAACGACTTTCCTGTCGAATCTCTGCTTTGCGTCTGTATGAATTTTTGACCACAAACAATCTCCATAGCTAATTCTACATTTCTTATCAAATTAGAGGGTGCCTTTGGAACTACTATTATTTTACACAATCTAGGAACTTCCATAATGTTGGCATAATTGAGTTTTAACAACAAATCTTGACGTAATAAATTCTCGTAATGAAAACGGAGTCTACTTGGAATGAACATAAGTTAGCTGTGTTTTTTTTATTTTAGGTAAAAACGAATATAAGCACTGTTCACTATCTGATTCACAAATAGTGGGCTGTTATGCGTTCCTTTTACTACATAGAAGGAAAAGCGTAACGGGACGTAGTAGCCAGCTCTGGATTCACTTCGCGCCCCAAAAGAGCGAAAAAAATATTTTTTAACTTTTCGCAGCAAATATTTTAGCCCGAAAGCCTTAGCGCCTCACTTGGGGGTCGAAGACCCCAGCGACATGCGCTCTATTATATTGTCTCTAAACAGGAAAACTCATAAAAGAGATTTATTCTTTTTTCTGTTTAGTCACTTACTTTTTTCTCGACGGGCTTAGCAAAGCGCATGAAAGCAGGAAAAGCGCTGTGTAGGACAATAAACTCCGCTACGCAATTTAATCTCTTCCATGGTTCACCTGGGGGGTTGCGAACAAAGTGGTCTTGAACTAGAGGCCTTCGGCCTAAACGCATTTTCTTCTCTTTCTCGCATCTCCTCAGGCTAGAACCACTTTGTTCGCATTATGGATGAATTGTAAGTTGCGGGGCACAGCAAAAAAAGCGGTAATAGATATTTATTTTCTCAGGCTCTTTAAACAGCCCTTTGGGCTATATTTATTGGGGTCAAAAACCATGAATTATCTATAATAATAAATTTCTTACCCACTGTGCGGTTTCAGCACTTATAAGGCCCCGACTGCTTGTCTGTTTTTGGGCCGATAGAGGCCATAAGTTTACAAAGATTTTTGGTCTTTGCCCACTTTTTTCGCTTCGCCCCGCGCCTTTCGGCTTGCTTCTTATTCACTAACCAATTAACACCACTGAACAAACTTGGTTGACAAACATAGTTTATGCGCTGCTAATGTGGCAGCTTGTTGTGCATCTGACAAACTCACACCATCCATTTCGAATAAGATTTGTCCCTCTACCACACGAGCAATCCAACCTGTAGAATTTCCTTTTCCTTTTCCCATTCTAACTTCGGTAGGTTTACTGGTAATAGGAATATCTGCGAAGACTCTTACCCATATTTGACCATTTCTTCGAAACTCTCTGCTTATAGCACGACGCGCTGCTTCAATTGCTTGATATGAAATACGACCAGCTTCACAACTTTTCATACCATATTTTCCGAAACAAAGTTGTGTACCGTCTGCTTTGCAACCCCTAAATCTGCCTTTTTGATATTTACGAAATTTTGTACGTTTTGGATATAGCACAACTTGTCCCTTTTTTTATATTAAACATATGAAACCCACACTTTGACACCTAAAATTCCATAAGGAGTAGATGCTTGTGCTTTCGCATAATCAATTTGATCGGAAAATACATGTAAAGATGTTTCACCGTACTTTCTGCATTCAGTTTTAGCTATTTCTGCACCATTTAATCGGCCTGAACAACAAATACGGATTCCCTTAACATATTGGCATTTTTCAATCTGTTGAAATGTAGATCTACAAATTTGTCGAAATGATTTTTTTTGTTCTAGTTTCCAAGATATTTCTTGAGCAATTGGAGAAGCACTTTGATAAACAGAAGCTATTTTGACTGGCCTAATTAAGATATTAGTCTTTGTTTGATCGGATAAGAAAAATTGCATTTTTTTCCAATAATAATAACGACTGAACAGAGAGTGAGTTTTCCTCCATTCAGCATCCCTTGAAGTAAAGGAAGCGCCAAAATCCAATATAGACCAGGGTTGAAGAATCGACTCCCTGCTTTTTGTTATGCAATTACTAGGTAATGGCATGCCTTGCTTTTGATGCGTCTGAAAACGAAGTCTTAAAAGGCTATGTTTGCGCAAGCAGTAAAGGGCTTTTTGGTGTGGGAACGTTAGTGCCCGGGCAGAGCTCGAGAGCGTCCCGCGCAGAGCTAAAAGCTCTTCTGCGCTCCGCATTTCTGTCCTTTCGGAACCAATTTTTTCAGAGAAAAGCCAAACTGAATAAGTCGTTTGGATGTTCGGAAAAAAGTCGAGTCTATTTCTTCTTGCAAAGCCCACTTCATTCGCTTGGCGAATGAAGCGGGTAGAACCCGCTTCGACATAGGAGCCTTGCTCGGTCTTGGCCATATAGGTTAAGCCTTCTTTTCTCGAACAAATGCTTTTAGTCAAGAGAACAGAACGCATTCTTTTTTCTAAGTCGTCTTCTTGTTTCTTTGCTTTCCCCGTCGTATATCTTTTAGCCACGTCCCGTGCTACTAAATTGGAAACTATGTTAACAATAGGATCAAATTGAATTCGGTTCTTTTGATGAAAGAAGTATTGCATGACCAAATGATTTAAGGGAGCACGCACAGCTGCGAAGATGGTTTGTGGAAATACGTCGCTAATGTGACGAAAAGGCCCGAAAGCAGAAAACGCATAGCTTTTTTCTGACGCTCTTCTGTCATTATTTTCCAAAAGCGCGTCTTTCCCACTTGAGCTTGAAAAAGTAGAGTGTTTGGAGGCCATCCAGCCACTGACTCGAAGTAATTGATCAATCTCGTGCCTTGATGGTAACCGATCGTGGTATCCATAGCGTTTTTTGGGCCAAATGTTGACTTCGTTTCGCTGTATCTCTGTACTGTCGTCAATACGCCTAATCAACTTGACAGATTGTATTGTCCCAAGGCCTGTATGTTTTGATTGGCTAAGTCGATCCAGAAAAAATACGTGAATGAATGTCCTTTTAGGAAAATGATGAATAATAAACCTACCGAGACGAAAGCCAAATGTGTTTCCCGTAGGTGGACGTATTGAACCAAAGTAATCTCTAAAATTTACATCTTGATACAACAATTTTCCATAATAATAATCACTAAACCAACTTGAATCTGAGCCACGATTCAGATTTAATCTGACTGAAATCGGATTTACTTTTTGCGCCATAGTTTACTATCGTACCTTTTTTTTTGGTTTGATTTTGGTTCTCGAGGGCGAAGCTCTCTTCCCAGAGGAAGAGGGTTTCCGTGTAGAAGCAAACTCTCCAAATTTATGACCAACCATTTCTTCAGTAATCTTTAAATCAACAGAGCCTTTTCCATTACAAATTTGTGCATAGCAACCAACAAATTGGGGCAAAATACAAGATCTACGTGACCAAATTTTCCACCTGATCTTCTTTTGCTTGAACAAGCAACCATCCACAAAAGGGCCTTTCCATACAGATCGTGTCATAAATTAGTTTCTGCGTTTTCTTACTACTGTTTTAAATCCACCTTTGGTGGGCTTCCCCCAAGGTGATACCGAAGGTCTACCTCCTTTCGTGCGTCCTTCACCTCCTCCATGAGGATGATCAACCGGATTCATAGCAACACCCCGAACAATAGGGCGTCTGCCTAACCACCGGCTTTGTCCCGCTTTGTTAAGCTTACGTTTACCATGATGAAGATTGGACACTATACCGACGGTAGCTCGACATCGGGAATCTATTAGTTTGTCAACACCCGAAGGTAACCGCACAATACATTGTGGTGTATTCTCAAATTTCTTAATTACTTGAGCAAAGGTTCCTGCAGCTCGAATCGACTTTGCGCCTTGACCTGGATTCCATTCAATATTATGTACCCATGTGCCTATAGGTATATTAGCTAATGATACGCAATTTCCTACCATTTGATAATATGAATCAAGTATGTTTTTATTTTCACTTGAAGCGTAGTCTCCCCCAGGGCGTAGCCAAGAAGCAGCCTGGCTACTCTGCACGAGCTCTTCCACTCCAAGGGACCTTCGACCTTCATTTGCTGTGCGAACAAAGTGGTCTTGGAACCGAAGGTCTTTATGGACTATCGAATTATGGGAAGATTTATGGTGATCGAACGAAGTCGAAGGTTTAGACCAATCACAATTCATCACTGTTTTGCCAGCTTCTAAGTGATCACTAGCTAATATATAACTGAAAGGTGCACGATCTACTTTGGCCGCTTCAACTTTCGGTCCTTGTTTGCTATGCTCAGGTTCGAAAAAAAAAAATATATTGTTTTTATGCGCAGCGGTTCTTTTTTTGAGCCAAGAAAGTGCTTTGCGTTCGATTATCTGCGCCCAGAGAACGCTATGCGTTTTCCACCTTCGGCCTTCACTTTGAGAAAACGTATTTTCTTCTCTGAAGTCTTTCATTCGCGAAGCAAAAAAAGCGGGCTTTGCCCCAGCTAAAGCTATCCTGGGTAAACCAAGAAAGCTACCGAAAGGGCCTAAAGTTGCAGTCTCTCTTCTTGCTTTTGGAGAAGAAAGGGCAGAAAAAAAAACGTACTTTCTTTTCTGAGCTTTCCTGGGCAGGGCAGAAAACGAAAATAAGAGGCCGAAAAAAAAAATATTTTTTTCTCTTCGACCAAGAAAACGCCAAGCATTTTCCTCTCTTTGACTATTTGCTTTAGAAAATGCAAAGTGCTTTCCGGGCCGTAGCACCCCATCGATCCATCGTACTAAAGCAATCCAAGAAGAACGATTCGGATCATATTCGATTCTTTCTACAACGCCCATAGACGAAGTGCTTCGTTGAAAATCAATTCTCCGATGCAATCGCTTCGATCCACCTCCTCGATGAAAAACGGTAATACGCCCTGATGAATTTCTCCCAGCAGACCGCTTTTTCAAACCAAAAGTTAATTGTTTTAGTGCTTTTTTCTCCCAGCAACTATTTATCATGGTGTATTTGCCTTTTCTATTTCATTTGAAGTATCCATGACAGCGAAAAACTGAATGTACCTACGGTACACTTCTTCTACTGTCAGCGCCATCAATCATCTACGATGATTGATCGCTTCGCGCCTAGCCATAAAATAATATATTACGTAAGGTGGATGACGCTATTCATGGGCCTTTGGCCTGTTGTTGCGCGTAAAGCCAACCACAGTGGGACTAAAGTTTTCCCTGCCAATCAACTGCAGAGGTGCTATGATCCCATACGGAAGCTAAGCACACTAAGTGTGCATCACGTTTGTTTATGTGGACACTTATGATCCGAAGTCAAGCCTGTTGGAAGCCGCGAACAAGAGCCAATGGCACGAGTCCCATAAATATTCTTTTTCGATCCGCGCATGTTACGCGATATAACATCGTAGATTTGATAGCCCTTCGGCCTCGATTCGATTATATGTAGTGCTACACCCTTGGAAAAAGCGGACACTTTGTTATTTCGTACTTCTATAAATAAGGACTTCCCGGACTTCCAAGCAATTTGACTAAGGTTCGCCAACATTATCTAAACGGCTTTTAGAATTTATAGTAGGATGTAATTTTAGATTGAACTCCGAGTAGATCATACAGTTTTAACCAATGTGACTTTTCACGCAATTTAGGCGTTTTTTTTTCCCTATGACCAGCCTTTTTTTATGTATCTTCATTTCAGATTGTTTTCCATACTTTTTATTGAATTGTAACACTGTATATTAAGATCTGTTTTTTAGGCGATCCAATCTTGTGGGTGTCAAGCAGATGCCCTGGGGTTTGATTATCGGAAGATTTAATAACGATGCATGTTTTTGGCAATCGTTCCACAATGAGTGCTTTTTTTATGCCATTACGTAGTAATGGCATAATCCTGATGTTTTTATGGGCCGCGGGCGCTTTCATCGTTCCACCCTGCCCCATCATTCGCTATGCTAAGGGTAAAGCAGAGAAAAGAATGAAATATATATATATATATATTTTTTTTTTGCTGCGCCCTTTATTCGCTTTGCGAACAAAGTGCGTAGCTCCGGAGAGAAAAAGCCTCAAAATCGTAAATTGCGCGCATCCCGTAGCAAATCACCCTGTATATACCTCTCCGAAAGCTACGTTGATGAATCATCATAGATGATTCAGCGACATTCTGAGTTTCGCGGAAAATAGATTTCTTGGATCGATAAAAGGGTCCTACCTGTGCAAATAGTAGTCTTATCTATCTACCTCTCCAAAAACAATATCTTGGGTACCAATTATGGTAACAACATCTGCTAGCATATGATGTTTGGACATAAAATCGAGTCCTTGTAAATGAGCAAAACCAGGTGCTCTTATTTTACAACGATAAGGACGATTGGTTCCATTACTGACTAGAAACACACCAAATTCTCCTTTAGGTGCTTCTACTGCGGTATAGGTAGAAGAAGCTGGTACAGAAACACCTTCTGTATAAAGTTTAAAATGGTGAATCAAAGATTCCATGGATTGTTTCATTTGAGATCGTGAGGGAGGACATAGCTTACGATCATCCGCTTTAATCATGCCATTAGGCATTTGATTAAGACATTGCATAATGATTCGAATACTTTGTCGCATCTCTTCAATACGAATACAATAACGATCATAACAATCCCCTCTGGTACCTACAGGTACATCAAAAACCAATTGATTATAAACATCGTAAGGTGCTGATTTTCGCAAATCCCAGCATACTCCTGAGCCTCTTAGCATTACACCACTGAATCCCCAATCCAAAGCTTGTTGCGCAGTGACAGTACCAATATCAACTAATCGTTGTTTCCAGATACGATTGTTGGTCAACATCTCTTCTATTTCGTCAATACGAGAAGCAAATTGTTGTGTAAATAGAAAAATATCTTCACTTAAGCCCAAAGGCATGTCTTGTGCCACTCCGCCTGGCCGTATGTAACTGGCATGCATCCTGGCTCCCGAAACTCTTTCATAAAATTCTAAAAGTTTTTCTCGCTCTTCAAAAGCCCATAGGAACGGAGTTAATGCCCCCACATCCATAGCATGAGTAGTTAAAGCAAGTAAATGATTTAAAATTCGAGTTATTTCACGAAATAACACTCGTATATACTGAGCTCGTAATGGTACCTCACAATTACAAAGTCTCTCTACAGCTAAAGAATAAGCATGTTCTTGGGCCATCATAGAAACATAAATAGAGTCAAAAATTTAATTGATGCCAGCTATGCTGTACACATTCACTCGCATCATATAAACAAGTGCTCTCCGAACCGTGCGAGATGGTTACCCATCACACGGCTCTCCAACTTGAGTTATCCTTAGGTTCTAGATAAGCAGGCCAAGAGCGCAGCGTCATAATGGTTGAGTTTCCGCCTTCAGAAGTACTTACGCTTTTGGGTGACAAAGGTTTGGTTTGAAGAAGGCGCTTGCCTGGTTTATGCGCCAGCGAACAAATAGGCGACGAACCAAATATTAAGTTACTTCCTTCGTTTCCTAAAAGTAATGTATTCTGGCTTGATCTCCAAAGGGTATGGAATAGACTGGCCCGAAAAAAATATCCCCCTCCGGGTTTTTACTAGCCTTCTCCGCACTGCTCAAGTGTGCGACGTCAGTCCGCCGATTTAGGCCCCTTTCCTTTTGCTTCACAGCAGCCCGTTTAGACGGTTCTCGAAGCGAAGGGTAGGCAGGTACTACGAGCCCTCTGTCCCACGCATCTCTATCTAGAAGAATGTGTGGTTCACCGGTTTCACCGAATGCTCCTATCTTTCTATAAGATCGTGTGAGTGTGTAGTTATGCTTCAGATGCTTTGCTATATTCATATTGAATCCTAGTTTCCTTTCTATCTCCGGTGCACTCGCTTCAGATCCTCAACACACAAGGAAATACGTTGTAGGAGGAGGCTGCACTCAGAAAACTACAAGCCAGCAAAAAAAAATATCTAATCCCCTTCGCTTCGCGCCTTTTTCCCTCTCTGCCTTACTTTGTTGTCTCTACGAACAAACGCCGAAGGAATAAGAAGCAAGCGTATTTTCTTCGTAGCCCGGCACGTCCGGCTGATCATTCCGCTGGCATCTCTCATTCACGATACTCCCCGTTTAACTGACACTCAAGGATGTAGTTGGAGATATGCCAAGGGTTGGCTATTCCCAGTTATCTCCTTTGACGACATGCTGTTGTCGTCGCCATATCTTATATGTCGATTAGTCGTATCTGCTTTGCTGCGGGTCTCTGCAACACCTCCATTTCGGAGGAGTTCATTCGGTGACTTCGCGGTCGCCCTCTAAACGATCAAAATAAGGTAAAGCTTGAAGATACGTTTTATACTCGATTAATTTTTCTGTGCCTCTAGTCGGGTAGGCGCCGGTCTTTCGGCCAGAACCCCCCTAAGAACCGTACGTGCAAGTCTCCCCGCATACGGCTCACGCCATTCATTACAGGTGGCCCAACATTCGATAAAAAAACCTGAAGCCTGCAAAAAAAATATATATATTTTTGTTGCGCCCTGCAGCCTTCTTGGTAGCTCGAAAATGCGCATGCGTAAAACTGAGACTGCTTTTTTCTTCCAGTTCATGAAATTCCATGAAGTGTAGGCAGCGCTGTCTGTCGTACCCCTAACCTGCGGCCCTGGCCCTACGCTCCAACCGCAGTGGGATCCTACGAGCTACCCATTTTCACTTCCTCCTCCAGCTCTTTTTTATTCGAACTCTTCCATTTCCGTTAAATGACCCGGCATCCCTGGCTTGACCTTCCGGTTATGCTCCTGCAACTCCACCGGTTCCCCCCGGCTTCCCCGTTGCTAGAATTTTCCCGTATGCTTTCGACGCAAGCCTTACTTCCAAAGGCTCGTGTCTTCGCTAGATAGTATTTGCCAGTAGTGCCATCCTACCCGACCTGAGGTTTTGGTTCGTCCCTTGCGGTTAGCCTACCCATTGCAAGAACGAATTTAGGTTCAAATGGGACCCCAGGCCGGTTACACGTTCCGCTGTGCCGAGATGCGGAGGGGCTGGTCGTGATAATCACCCCGGGGGAATACGCGTGCGCCCTTGACGGGCACTCCAGGACCCGCCGACGCGTTCCCGTTTCCGAGAAACCCCAGTGGTTGGCTTGTAAGCCAACCACAGCGGGGGACTAAAGTGCCCCCACTCATCTCTGTTGAGACCTCCAGTGTGGATAACGAGGCCACCTTCACGACCTTCTCCCTTCTTTCCCCTGGGCGATTCGCCTCACTTGAGTTGCCCGACAAACCGCCTTTTGCCCGGTGCTTATGATGCGGAAGTTGCCTCCACGCGCCACCCGTGCTGGGGAACAAGCAGGACATAGCTAGCGGCATAGGATATGCCGACTCGGCGTCAGCGGCTTCGTGCCGCACTGAAGTAATCCAATATGCGGTTCCGCGCGTTCTACAACTTCTCCATTCATTTCCAATACTGATCGTAAAACACCATGAGCAGCGGGATGTTGAGGTCCAAAATTCGAAGTAAAATTCTTGATTTGTTTGGTTTTAGCCATATTTAATCATTTTTTTTTTCCACAGAGCCTACAACCGGACTTGAACCGGAGACCTTTCCCTTACCATGGGAATGCTCTACCATCTGAGCTACGCAGGCCACTATTTTTATTATTAAGGAAAAACCTCATGATTCAAGCCAAGAGCTGGCAAGATGTTTCTGTTTTTTTTTTGCTTGGCTGTGCAGAAATAATAAATCTGGGGCACAGCTGCCTGGGGCCCTTATTAGGGCGCCAACTCTCTGCCCCATGGGGCGCAGCCAAAATCTTATTTTGCCAGCGTTTGGAGAACGCGTAACGTTCTCCATTTTCGGCTTTAACACGTTCTATTCTCTAAATTACCTGTTTATTTGGAGACGATCGGATTTGAACCGACAGCTTCATGCTTGCAAAACATGCGCTCTACCAATTGAACTACGTCCCCTACGGAGGAAATAAGATTTGAACCCATGATACAATATTGTTGTATTTGTCGGGATGGGCAGGCCCTTTCAAGCTTTCCCCTCCTCAGAACGGTCCGTGTGAGTCTCCTCACATACGGCTTAAGCAACATGTCGACCCGCAGCAGTAATGTTTGACTCATTGCCTACTATAGAATGTTCCATGTATCACACTTTCGGGGTTGAGCCTTTAGGTCCTCTTTTTAGCTCCCCCTTCGGCCTGACTTTCACGATTACTCGAGCATCTCCAGAGCACAGATCAGAGTGTTATTCCACAGAGATTCATCAGAAATATTTTTAAATCACTTCGTTATATCAACATCAAAAAGCCGTCATAGTGCCCATGGAATAGCATAGCCTTGCTATAAGTGCGATCAGAATTATACTTCACAACAGGATGGATCGACTGCCATAAAATATACGGCTTGAATCGCACGGTCAATAATAGTGGGAATCCTTTTATCACCGGTGCCCGGCTATACGCGTTTCACAAGACTTTAGTATCTCTAAGCCTAACAACGAAGAACAAGAAGCGGTAATATATAATATATTTCTTGATTTCAGAGAATCTATTCTAACTCGCTAATAACTTTCCTCCTCAAGATCTTAGAATGAGAGTTCATGATTAGACGGCGTACAATCAAAGCCCTAGCTGAGAAGCCACGGATTCACTCACGCTCTTTCGGTGTAGATCACAAGGCCCTATCCTATCAATTACATTATATTACAGAAGGGCTTTAGGCAGTCCTCTACCCGTATTCATTGCGTTACTCCGCATTATCACAGAGCCTCCCAAAAGGAGCGAGACGAGTTTACCAAGTTCCGTGCAATGTACCATTTCTCTCAACAAGAAGAACATAAAACAACCCCGATGGAACTATGAACCCACGGTGATATCAGAATAAGAGATATAACCTTTTCTACCGCTGGCTTCCTGCTTGGGATGCCAGCCATTCCAATCCTTAACCTATGATATTCCATCTAGAAAATCTTTTGGTTCCGCTTCATTTTCGGATCGAAGTTCTACCGGGAAAAACGGGATTCGAACCCGCGACTTCTGGCGTGACAGACCAGCACTCTAACCAACTAAGCTATTTTCCCGAACATAATGAATCATCTACGATGATTCATCAAGATCTTTCTATTCTACTGACATAGCCAGTAGAGATCCAAAAGTGACCTGAAGCCAGAAGGTTAATGTGGCTAGCGGCCGCGCGCAGCGAGGGCGCGCGGCTCTCTACCTTGCACCGGAAGGCACTTGGCAGTAGAAAAGTTCGTCAACTTGTGGCCTTGTATGCTTTGCGGTCATTACTGCGTAATGGCCGCAAGGCATACAAGCAAGTCTGGATCAGTTTTTAGGCGAAGCCCTTCGGCATCTACTCGCTATGCCAGTGGAGCCCTGCTCTTTGCGTGGAACCGGGGCACCAAAAAACGTCCACAGTAAAAAAAATATATATATTTTTTTTTTCTCATGACCATCTTAGAGTTCAAATTGTACCATAAACTAAGAAAACGCCATGCGTTTTCTGCTTTACTTTGCCCAAGAATACGCAAAGCAAAAAAAGCGGTAATATATATTACCGCTTTTTTTGCTTTGGTTTGCCACTTTCTTATGTCTCCTTCACCTGTTCTTCTTCGAGAATATTTAGCTCTCATTCGCCATGCGACTCAAGCGGGCTTGCTTTTTGTCCAACAGTCCCCCTTTTTTTATTATTGCGGTTCTACCACCATCAATCAAATTAGTAAATTTATTCATACACTAAATTCGAATTATAATTACGGATAATGGAAACCTTTGGGTAATAACGGACTTGAACCGCTGACTCTCTCGGTGTAAACGAGGCGCTCTACCAACTGAGCTAATTACCCTAATGTGCCAAATCATCAACTATATATAAAAGAGCACATCATTAGTGCTTTGTTTTTCCAGGGTGTTCGCTTTTTACGGATTGCTTGACGCTTTATTTTATTGCGCATCACCTAGATTCATCTCTCACTGCTACGCCACCAAAGTGCTTCTTCTGGCCTCTCGAGGTGGATAAAGGGCCAGACCCAGAACTAGAAGCGGCAGGCTTAGAGATAAAAAGCATAGCAAAAAAAATATTTATTTTTTCAAATAATTAAAAAAATAAATAAAAATATCTATTACCACTTTTTTTTCGTTATCTAGTACGAAGCGTCGACAGAAGGTATACCGTGTTCGTCTGCTAATCTCTTTCTTAATTGTATATAATTGAGTATACTATGTAATTGATATATAATATCTCTTTTTTTTTTTTTATTTCTGAAAGAGCGCGGGGGAAGCGAAGCATATTATTCAGAAGCTTTTTGGCGAGAGAAGAAAGTAGCCCGGAAAGCCACTTTCGCCTTTCATTCGCTGTGCGAACAAAGTTGACCTCCCAGCCACTTTTTTCTCTAAGAGGGCTTCCCCCATCGCAAAAAGATCTATTATTTTTGGGCATTCACTGTGCGCGAACAGAGAGTCATTGTTTCGCGAAACGCTTTAATCTCTTCCGCCACCCTATCGGGTGGAAGAGATTGAATTGCCGAGCAAGGCAAAAGAAATGAAACACACAGAAAAAAGAAATTTGGCAGCGCCCCGCTCGATTCGCTTGACAGGACCCCACGTCCCAGCATGCTCTCAGTTAAAATTTTCAGAGAGCCCTTCTATCGTTCCCGCCTTCTGGGCTCGCTGGCCGCAGGCTGCACTTTGTTGGCCTACGCCAACAAAGGCTCTGAGAGATCAATCAAGTTGATGAATGACTGATCATTCCTACTTATCGGGGTTCATCCCATTTTGTTCGCACAGCATGCTAAGAGCTTGCAACACGATAAAAGCAAAAAAAATATTTTTTTTTGCTTTACGTTTTTTGGCTGAGAGTCTCCCGGGTTACTCCCAATCCAAAGCGCCCTTTTTCCATTCATATAAAAATCCAATCGTCAAAATCAATAGAAATACTATCATAGACCAAAATCCAAACAAACCAATCTTGTTAAGAGAAACTGCCCAAGGAAATAAAAAGGTGACTTCCAAATCAAATATAATAAATAAAATAGAAACGAGATAAAATCGTATATCAAAACGACTTCTAGCATCATCAAAAGGATCAAAACCACATTCGTGAGCTGACAATTTTTCTGGATAAGCCAAACTGGAAGAAGAAGCAAATAGAAAAGAAACACCAATTAAGATCAAAGAAAATAGCAAACTTATTACTAAATATACACAAATAGGTGCAAATTCCATAAAGCAAGAACCACTTTTTTTTTAGGAGAATAGTTCCAATGGTAGAACAATGGTCTCCAAAACCACAGGTTAAGGGTTCGAATCCCTTTTCTCCTGATTACACCAGAATTTGGTGAAGGTAGCGATCAATCATCGAACGTGATTGATTAACTTTAGAAGTTGTTGCGACGGGATACGCTTGATTTGCTGGAGCCATCAAATATATATTTTTTTATTTCAAAAGCAAATGAGTTACTAAGAAATTCTGTATAAATCTTTGGCAAAAAGACAACGCGTTGACTGTCAATTTGCTTGCACATACACAACCTGCGGCCTCTAATCGCGAGAAAGTTTCCAGAAAAGATTGATACATCACTTCGTGATATACTTCTAATAAAATACTAATTAAGAAATATATAGTCAATTTAACTTCTTCTTTCTCTAGGGCCACCCATTGTATCGTTCCCTGATCCGCCGGCATTAGAATGCTGTTACTGCGTACCCAAGAATATCTAATAGTAGATTGTTAAAATACGCGTTCCTGTTCTCTCTTTTTTGGGGTTTAGCCTCACCGCACCCAAGAGAGAAAGGTTTTTTAGTTCTTCATGTAAAGAGATAAGTAGAGACGAAGTGAAGGGGATGGAGGGGAGAAGAGCTCCGCTCGTGTGACGAAGCCTTACTAGAGGCGTAGCCAGAAGGCGAAAAACAAAGATTTGGCTGCGCCCCGGCCGCTTTCACCCTCCACCCGGATGCGCGAAAAGAAAACCTGCGGCCTGAAAATTTTTTTTAGTTTAATCTCTTTAAACTGAATGAGTTGCTAAGAAGCTCTGTGTAAATTTTTGACGAAAGGTAGCTAGTTGACTGTTAATCTGCTCAGTGATGTTTTTTTGTTGTACGATAGCAGAAAGTATACCTGGGTCCATAGACTTCAAAAGCTCATGTTCATATTGATTAATGCTTGAAATAGGAATTTGATCTAAATAACCTTTGACAGCTGCATAAATAACCACAATTTGTTTTTCAATAGGAATTGGGCTATATTGTGGTTGTTTAAGAACCTCTGTTAACCTAGCCCCACGATTTGATAAATACTGAGTAGCAGCATCAAGATCGGAACCGAATTGAGCAAAAGCGGCTACTTCACGATATTGCGCCAATTCTGGTTTTAAGCTACCGCATACCTGTTTCATAGCTTTCAACTGAGCCGCAGAACCTCGAGAGTAGGGTTCACGCCTATCTCTAGGCACTAGCACGGGATAAAAAATCCGGCTCCCTCTCAAAGAACCGCGCGCGATAGTCGCCTATCACACGGCTCCCTTCTCCTGAAACCTGCCACTTTTAGACGACGACGTTCAAATCAATACCGGTCATCAATACCTTGCCCACGCGTAGTTCGTTATGATGTCAAGCACACAGAGAAATTTGCTTCCTATTGAGCGCCGGCTTAATTACTTTTAATACCTTAACCTCTCTGACGGATCGCACTTTGTGCTTCCCGGCTCTTTAAGCCCTTTCTAGTTGCCAGAGATGGTGCTCTATATCATTTTCTTCGCATCCGCCGCAATGATGCGCGAGAATAGCTTACTTCGGCTTAACTTTAAGCCTATTTATGATTAGCTCAGGCAGGGTTGGGTCCGTCGTTAAGAAGCACTTTTGAAATCCACTTATTTCTTTCGGATCAAGGAACGCCGCCAATCCTGCGCCCTCTTTCGTTACAACCAAGTTTTTGCTGAATTTCTGGATGATCTGCTGTGAGCTTGATTTGTGCCTCTTGGCTAGCGTATATATAGCTGACCACCTCAGATGGTAGTTGACGATCGACCTCACTTTGCTAAGGTTTTCACAACATAAATAATAATTTAATCTCTGTCTAGTCACACTGCGATAGCAACCCGCGATTCGAGTATCTTGTTGGCTCGTCATGATATCGATTGGCGCTGGTTGCCTTTTCTCATCAAGTCTCATTAAGAAAACCTTTATTTCTAATTCTAGAATATATGAGGTCTATTGGAGCTTGTCTGGATTCCCCCCTAATTCTGCCACCGCTCTCTTATCCAGGTAATTTAGCTCTGGATACTGGGGGGTTAATGTGGCGTTTTTTGGATTTCGTGTTCTACCCTTTCTCAATGCGGTCCATTTCATCGTTTGGTTGGTAAAGGTAGATATCGCATAAAATAAGGGGGACAGTACACTTCCTCCTTGAGGTATCTCCTCATCTTCATATGTATGTAGGTCTTTCTACCGCTCCAAAAAGCGTTGATCCCGTATCTTCTCCGAAAAGGTGCCTTTTGAGCCTTTTCTGATTCAAGGTGTGTGTCGTAGCACTTCCGAATGTCAAACTCAATGAACCAAGACGTTCCTTCCCATCCATACTTTACGGTTTCGAGTGCCGTGTGGCAGGACTTGCTCAGTCTGAACCTGTGCGAGTCCTACGAAAATGTTGGTTCGTATATCCTTTTTTTAGGACCCCTCTGATGGCTTCTCGTAATATTCGGTCTTTGGGGCTGATCATCGTAAGCGGTCTTGTCTCCTCGGGTTTCCCTGGTTTTGGGACGTCGACTTGTCTCGCGCGTTTAAATGGATATTTCCGCACGCGCAGTGGTTCTGCGGTGTGCTCAAACCTCGGCGCCGGATAAAAAATTGCTTTCCTCCCTAGAGGATCTCCCGTTCGTCATCCCCTCCCGGGGGTCATTTTTCCGAGTCCGAAATTGATGCGTTCGTACGCCGCTACGGGCACAGGCGGGTCAGCTATTACGTCGATGATCTTCCGATATTTTCCGTCGGCGTTAGGTTTCAGTTCCCGAATTTGATCGGCCGCAGCCTCAACTCGGACAGGAGAAGCAGGACTTTCCTGATTCTCAGTTCTATCCATCGCCGAACCGACGAGGTTCCCCTCGTAAGTTCTTGTGGTGGTTCCACTGGGATCGTACGAATCGCAGCCTTTCCTCATGGACAGGTCCCGATTCCCATCGGGAGTTCCCTCTAGGTATTTAACGATTTGTAGGGCCTTGGTTGACCCGTTCATCGCCGTGGAGTTTGTGTGTTTTCCGACGCAGGGTTCCCCTTTTCCTTCTCGTGTAGCAGAAGTACTCATGCTGCGGACGGCACATATCCCAAGTTCACGCAGGTATAATCCTGGGTGTCTTCCCTCTGAGAGTAGGGCGACCATCATCGAGGTTCGTTTTCCTAAACTTCCGATAGTTAGTTTCTGACTTACCTGCTTTCAACCCGGTTCTGATCGGGTAAGGCAGATTACGCGCTGAGGGATCCTACGCAGAGCTTTCCAACTCCAGCGATCCCATGTAGATCTCACCCCGCTCACACGACTTACAGATAATCCTACGTTAATAGCAGGTCGAATTCCACGATAAAAGAGTTCTGTTTCCAAAAAGATTTGTCCATCTGTAATGGAAATAACATTGGTAGGAATATAAGCAGACACGTCTCCAGCTTGTGTTTCAATCACAGGTAATGCAGTCAAGCTACCTGCACCAGTCTGGTCTGACATTTTAGCGGCTCTTTCTAATAAACGAGAATGTAAATAGAAAACATCTCCTGGGAACGCCTCACGACCTGGTGGTCGACGTAATAATAATGACATTTGTCGATATGCCACTGATTGCTTGGAAAGGTCATCATAAATGATTAATGCGTGCATTCCATTATCTCGAAAATATTCTCCCATAGCACAACCTGAATATGGTGCCAGGAATTGCAGAGGAGCAGGATCCGAAGCAGTAGCTGCTACAACAATACGATATTCTAAAGCACCCGCTTCTGAAAGAATCTTAACTAATTGTGCCACGGTTGAACGTTTCTGTCCAATCGCTACATACACACAATACAATTTTTCACTATCCGAAGTGCCCTGTGCGTTGATTTGCTTCTGGTTCAATATGGTATCAATAGCTATAGCAGTCTTTCCAGTTTGTCTGTCTCCTATTATAAGTTCTCGTTGACCACGACCTATAGGAACCAGGCTATCTACTGCTTTTAAGCCTGTTTGCATGGGTTCGTGCACAGATTTACGTGCAATAATCCCGGGGGCTTTAACTTCTACACGTCTTCGTTCTGCAGCACTTAAAGCGCCTTTTCCATCAATAGGTACTCCTAACGCATCAACCACACGACCTAACAAGGCCTTTCCTACAGGAACATCCACAATAGATCCAGTGCGTTTGACAATATCTCCTTCTTTAATGGCAGTATCACTACCAAATATAACAATTCCTACATTCTCATTTTCTAGATTCAAAGCCATTCCTTTCACACCGCTGGCAAATTCAACCATTTCCCCAGCTTGAATCTTGTTTGATCCATAAACACGTGCAATTCCATCTCCAACTGATACTACTCGACCGATTTCATCCACTTGCAATTTGGTGTAGTAATTGGTAATTCTTTGTTCCAATAATGTAGATAGTTCCGCTCCAGCCAACTTATTTCCAGTCAATTTGTTCATAAATTAATCAAACTTTCTACCAATAAATTAAATAATTCCACAATCTGAACCTTCAGATTGTGCCCGATTTATCATCTTAAATGATAGATCAAGACAGGGAGGGGGGGGGCATTGGCCAAGCTCCTTAAGGCCAATAAAAGAAAAAGAGGAGAAGACGCGAAGATGGAGAAAAAAAATTTGGGGAATCTTTTCTTCTCTCCACTTTTCGTCCCTTTGTTAAGCCAATAAAGTAGCGGAGGTCCACTTTATTCTCTCGAACCCCCATTACCCGAGCGCGGCGTCTTCACGAAAAAACGGTCAACACTCCCGCTGTTTCGGCTTGGAAAGACCGGGTTTGGTTCAAACAGGCAAAGCGGATTATTCAGCATGCCATAGAACTGAGCCGAGCATGCAATTACTACGAAATTGAATATTATCAAGATGGCTGTAAGCAAAAATTGCTTACTTTTTATTCGATTTGTCGCTACGCAACATTTGTTCCCAAGGGCTAGCAAAATCGAAATAGCGAAATTCTTGAGTCATCTCAATAGGTTCAGAAACCACACGTTTCTCTGAATCATCATAACGTACTTCCACATATCCACTTAAAGGAAAGTCTTTTCGTAATGGATGACCCTCAAAGCCATAATCTGTTAATATACGGCGTGAATCAGGATGATTGGAAAAATAAACACCAAACATATCCCACACTTCTCGCTCCCACCAGCCGGCTGATGGAAATATACTGACTACCGAACAAATTGGAGTTATTTCGTCTACACTGCTTTGTACACGAATGCGTGAGTTGTACTGAATACATAGAGTCAAGAATTCCATCGCAGAGCCGCAGTTTCCCCGTGCACTCTCACGATATAATAAAGTGCTCTCCGAACCGTGCGAGATGGTTACCCATCACACGGCTCTCCAACTCAAGTTTACCTAAGGTTGTTCACAATCGTACGGCTCTAACCGCGGACTTCCCTATCACAGTTTTGGCATACGGGTAGGAGGCGAAAAAAAATAATATATTTTTTCCCAGAAACCACCATACATGAAGCACGCGCGGCACTAGCACATATGGCTTCCAGAGCTGCTGCTGCGCCCTCGTAGTGCGTTTCATGGTGACTTTTGTAAGCGAATGAGCTATGCAATTTGAGCGGGCTTTGCCCCCCGCGGTTGCCGGTTCTGGGTCGGCGCCTTGTTGTCGGGTAGCAATATTTTATCATATTGCATATAGGGAATGGCTGGGAGGTGGCAGGCTATTCAGTTCAAACCCGGCCCCTCCTTCATTGTGCAAACAAAGTGGTCTTGGACCCTGTTTTGCAATGGTGCGCTTCTTACGATGGCATGGTCCCTCTTAGCCTTAATTGGTTTCGAACCATCCTTCCTTGGCAAACTGCGGTGCCTAGTTCAAATTTGACCACATATGCTTTGGTACGTAGTATGTAGCTTAAGTGCGTTATACATTGGTTTTTAGAGTTTGCCAGATGGTAGGTAAGTAGTTGGCGGGGCCACGGGGAATGGAGGCTACGCGCATTACCGAGTAGCTTCGAGAATATTAAAAGTAAGCAAAAATCGGTTTCGGCTTACTCAATTTATCACAAAACCCCTTCTTTGTTAGAGGGTTTATCACTTTACACATATTGACAAGTAAGCTAAGCCCACCAGATTGATGGATTCCGTATGTTATCTAATTCCGCCATATCATCGGTAAAATTTGTAGATATATTCTGAATCGCGACTAGTAAAATATGCAAGGAAAGGATTTTGGGGGTCCTATCCAAATTAAGCCTAAGCTTAAGCCGCACTTCAATAAATTATGTAAGCAAGTAACGTATCCTTTCTGTCAGAGCTCGTGGACCAATTACTCCAATAAGAAAACCATCTGTGAAACGCACGGAGTCTATTTGCCGAAAATGGATGTTTTGCGGGTGGCCGTTTCGTGCTGTTTCAATCCCGGCTTTATGTGTCGCAGTGCGGTCAGAGAAAGCTACATAAAAAAGAAAGAAATTATTTGCTGCGCGCTTCTAGCGTTTCTCGCCCCGAAACGAAATTCGGAGTTGATCACCTAATCCCTCAGTTGTTTCTGTTGCTTCGATCAACGTGCCGCATATAATAGTTTCCCTATAACCACCGTTCTTCGAACCCAGATTAGGTGAAGGCTGGCGGTAATCCACAGATTGATGTCTTTCATGAGCCTGCTGCCTGGAACTGCTCTTTTTGACAATGTTTCCAAAGGACATGAAGGCGATCGGAATATGTCAAAGCGGAAAAAAATATATATATTTTTTTAGCTGCTTAGTCTCATCCGAGCTTAATCTGGATCCCTTCATGCTGCTTGAGTACGCAACGTACCCCCATTAGTAGGTAGGGGATACGTCTAGTTAGGCTCCTTCCCCTCTGCTGTACAGTGCTAGCGCTTTCCCTTCACAGGGTCTCTTTTGAGTAGGCGGGTACTACGAGCCCTCTGCCCCACGCATCCGCCCAGCGGGCAGATGCGTGGTTCACCGGTTCCACCGAATGCTCGTAATTCGATGCTCTTGGGCATCCTCGCGCAGTGCGCTTCAAGTGCTTTAGATACCCTGGGCTTTGAAAGAATCAAGCGCTGTGCCTTTGAAGCTTCACCCTTTGCTTCGATTTTTGTGAGCATAGCGAAAAAAAGAAATACTTTTGGGGGATCCTGGTTGTTTTGTTGTCCCGATACGATCGTCACTAAGCTCCGTCGTACAAAGAAGACGCTGTGACACTCCATTAGAGTCTTGCCGAACGCGCCCGGGCTAATATCCCGCCTACACCTCACGTTCACGAATGAAAAAAATAAATAAATTTTTTTCCTCGTTCAACTGCGTTTCGAAGACACGGTTGGGTATCGCCTATGGATTGGCTATTTCCTGTGATCCCCTTTCACGACAGGCTATGTTCCCCATTGGAAGTTCGTTCCGTTGGGTGTCTCTAGCGGTATATCCGTTAGATAAGTCGTGCCCGTCTCGTTGCAGACTTCTACAACGTCTCATTCGTTTGGTAGAAATGAGCACTTTATTCGGTGACTTCGCGGTCGCCCTCAGTAAATTATAAACTACTTCAAATCTTTGTTTTCGAGAAGGATAATCAACTCCACAAATATCGATCAAAACTTGAAAACGTGCATTGGTATGATATTTCAAGAACCATAATAATTGAAATAGGTAGTTAGGATTGGTATATAATATATTTTCATGTTTTGATTTTTGAAATTGATGTATCCATTTTGGTAAAGTAGCTATCAGGGATTTGAAAAACGATTGGTTATCCACAAATCGTCTCTTTTTTCTAGGAAGTAAACACATTAAAACACGAGTTAAAAGGCGAAGCAAAGTTTAGTATTACAAAGGATAAGTCGTCTAAAAGGTGGGAGCTTCGCTGATCCTGGACACTCACTTTCTTGATGTAATCCCTCATGGGCAGGATTTACCCATCATAACAAGGCCACCGGTTGCGCTTCTAAGCCTTAACCTACAAAATTTATGCTGCAGCCATTTAAAGAGCCACGTTTTCAATGACTTAATTAGCCAAGAACTCACTCGGAATATAAAGTCGGAGGCCCGAAGTCAGAATCTATGTATAGCTTACATGAAAGGGCCTTCGGCCCTTTCATGGGCTTTCGTCTTCCTCAGATGGNNAATTCTTCTATATGAATAAGGGCTGGATATAAGAACTGGGACTGCAAAAAGGACCCCCCACAGTGAATACGCTGTGTAGCCATTTAGTCTCCAGTGCAGATGTTAAGATGTTACAGAGTGCTCTGCTACGAATTGAAGCGATTCAAGCTCGTAAACCTGGCAAACCTGAGAAAGCCAGAAGACGTAAAGCAAAAAAAAATATAAATTTTTTTATGGATGCTTTTTCATATAGCCGCAGTAGACTATTTACTTGCCCGCGATAAAGCATCTAACGATAAAGCATACCATGAAAGAAAACGATCGAAATAAACAACCAGTCAAACCCTAAATTGAAGTATAAAAAATCCTTTTTGGTAGAAAGGAATATACCAATTTATTTATTTTCTTTATACGTGGTATATCCTATTTCGAGACTATGCTATGAAACTTTTTCATAGTCTACCTTATAGACCGTCGGTTAACTGGGATGAGAATATGAAAAAATATACGAAAAACTAAGTGTTGCCATGAACTAAAAAAACAGCCGCGAGATCCGTGGAATCGGGATGGATTAAAGCCATCCACCAAGTGTCCCTGAGTAAAGCCCTAACCGATTCGTTATCAAGTAAGACTCTCAACCAATCGTCCGCAGGAGATTCCCGTCCGGGTTAATGTGCTACTGCTGGGTCATCCTNNACCAACAGCACCGGCCTACTTGGGCACGATGTTGGGCAATGGAAACAGGACCGGTCGCCTGGGCGTTGCCGTCCTTATTAAGCTTTGAGATACTCCTATGACTTCATTTTGCTATAATTGAGGCTGTCATTGCTGTAGAAGCTACAAAAGCCTTGGTGACTAAGGTTAGCATAAAAGAAACGACTCTTTTGATAGCCGCCGTGCCAACATCATATATAATGATAATCTCTCCGGAAGACTTAACGAAGTCAATTAAATCTTGCAATGGTTGATCATCAAATTCAATGGAAACAGTGGACGGTAACTGTTCGGATAATGGCGCGCTTGCGGACCAGCGGAACCAAAAAAGTTATCAGGTATGCCCGGTATAGAAATTCCCGGTATAATGAATCTGCGCATAAAAGTTGGTAATTGATGGCTCTTGCATAGTAGCCAGATTTGCTGTAGAATCAGCCGAATCTCGGCAGATTACTAAAGAGATAGACAAAGCAAAATCAATGGACGGCGGCGCAAACCCTCTCCTTTTATCTCAGCCCCTTTGTCGAAGATTTCTCGTGAACTATGGACAAATAAACTTGGACGAAATCTTACAGATCAAAAATTCTGGACAGAAACTTCGTTTGATCCGGAATTCTTGACCGACGATGGACTCCTTGTCAGGAATACCCGCTGGAATCGCTAGAGTAATCCTGACAAGAATATTTATCAAAATTCTCTATAATTCTTTTTCCAGTCCGCACAGAGTGCAATGAAGGGTCTGAGAAGTGGCGCAATTGAACCACACCACTAATTAGTGAGGAAATAATAGGTAGAAACCAAATATGAAGATTCGGTAATAATACGGTTAATAAATTGATAGCTTTTCATTTCACAACATAAAGTGAATTCTTAAAAATATGGGAAAGCTTGCGAGGACTTAAGTCCTCGCAAACATTAGAATTTTGGATTAATCTAGCTTCTAGTTTGCCAAGAATGGGCGTAATAGCAAAATAGAAGAAAAAACCAACTGAAGCAATTTGTCCAATAGTAACATATGGTGCCTCCACAGGTTGACATCCAATCCAGCCTAAAAGTAAGCAATCTGCCAAAAGCAACCAAAACAATTTTTGGTGAATTGGTCGAAAACTTGAACTACGTACATATGATGTGTTAATGAACGGTAAAGCAAATAATGACACAAAAACTAGTCCTATGGCAGCTACACCCCCTAATTTGTTAGGTATACTTCGAAGAATCGCATAAACTGGTGAAAAATACCATTCTGGCACTATATGAGCCGGAGTTGACATGGGATTTGCGGGTATGTAGTTGTCGGGATGCCCCAAAACATTAGGTGCATAAGAAACAAAAATAGAAAAAAAGATGGCAAAAGCTACCCAACCTACTAAATCTTTTACGTACATATAAGGATAAAAAGCTATTTTATCCACAGAAGAATTGATACCCAATGGATTATTAGAGCCATATTGATGCAATGCAGCAAGATGAATAGTAGAAGCGGCAGCTATTATGAAAGGAAGTAAGTAATGAAGGCTAAAAAAACGATTTAAGGTGGCATTGTCTACCGAAAAACCACCCCAAAGCCAAGTTACTATAGTGTCTCCTACCACAGGTATTGCACTAGCTAGGCTTGTAATGACTGTAGCTCCCCAGAAACTCATTTGCCTAAATTTCCCCAAACCATGTCTCTTCTACGTTCCGACTAAAGACCTTTTTTAGATTTTATAGATGAGGCTCCACCAGTTTTTTTCATTTCATCATTTCACTCATTGGAATATAGAGCAGCCATTTGGAGTATTTTTTCCTAAAATTAGCCCTGATATTGAATTCTTTCTGCAGTACTTCTTTTTTCCGAGTAAAACTATTTGTATGAATAAGGGACCTTGAGCCCGTGCGCCCCATCATCCATAAGCCAATGGGCTAATGCTCTAAGAGTCGAATAATCAACAATTTTTTTAGGAACTATATTGACCCCCCGGGATAAGACGATTTGGTGGAGCCAAGGTTTTGGTTCGAGATCTTAGATACTGGTGGGCTTTCGGCCTTACCATCATTCGTCAAATTGGCTGTGGGTACCTTGGGAATCCCCAGAACAACAGCTGAAAGTAAACCCAAACAAGGCCGAAGGCCTTGTTTAGTAGACTGCTTTCATTCTCTTTGAGTGTTAACTCTTCGTTCAACGAGAACATCACCTAAAAACGTATCAGAAAATCCTGGATCTGTTACGGCAGAGGGTTAGAAAAGCTTAGGTAAGGCTTATAAAGACCTTAATATATGGCTTAAATAGACCGTAAAACTCCAATTTAATAATAGGCCTCCGGTCTTTATTTATTCATTTGTTAGAGTGAAATAGACATGATTTTTCAGAGAAAAGTGGGACTATATATTTACCTAGCCAAAATCAATGACAGACTAGGCACCCCACGTGTAGTCTCTGAGGAACTCTCTATGCCATTTTTCGCAAGGCCCAAGAAGCCTATAGCAAGAGTTTTCCTGCGGATTGTCTATGATGACATGCTAAGGATTTTTACTTAAAATTTACACCCACGCAAGACAGCAACGCTAACGTTAGAGAGACGGCCAAAGGTCGTCCACTTCGTGTCCTCCATGAGAGAGAAGTACCTTAGTAATAAAGAGTTTCCCGCATTTAGTGGGGTTTTTATCCCTCTATTAGTAGAAGGAGGGGCCAATTTGACCCCACGGTAGTACGTATCCTATAAAAGCTGTTATAATCATTAATAATAAAATAACAACTCCAAGACACCAAACTAATTCCCTAGGACTCGCATAACTTCCATAATATAAACCACGAAAAATATGAAGATAAACTACAATAAAAAACATACTTGCCCCATTAGCATGCATATAACGAAGCAACCAACCTCCTTTCACATCTCTCATAATGTGTTCTACGCTTAAAAAAGCTAGATCCACATGAGGTGTATAATGCATAGCTAGAAAAACGCCTGTAATTATCTGAATGATCAAGCAGAGACCAGCCAACGAACCAAAACTCCACCAATAACTTATATTGCTCGGGGTCGGATAATCTATCAAATGATTGTTAAGTGTAGAAAATATAGGTTGTTTAAGAATCGATAGTCGTCTTGCCATATGAATGTTTCGTGCTTTCTTCTTTTCGCGGATCATGGAAACTCTGTGTTCTTCATGATTGACGCAATCCATCATGGGCAGGATTTACCCATCATTACAAGGCCTTAGGTAACAAAAAAAAATATATATATATTTATTTTTTTTATTCGTTCTATAACGCTCAAAGCCTGCATTTACGGAGTTAATAGAACGAATAAAAAAAATTATTTTATATTTCTTTTAATCAATTCATTTGGTCTTCGAGCCGCTACTTCACTCTCCTAAGATTTCCTTTTCTATAGGAGTTTCTTTTAATTCCTCCAAAAAAATATATATTTTTTGGTTGCACTGCAGTGAAAATGCTCAATGAATTGAGGGAGCCAGTCAAAGGCTACTAGAACACCAGATACAAAAACTACCCAAGCTAATGATAAAGGCAAGAATACTTTCCAGCCAAGTCTCATTAATTGGTCATAACGATATCGTGGAAATGCTGCACGGACCCATATATATACAAACAGAAAGAAAAGAACCTTGATACTAAACCAGATAGAACCCGGAATCACCTGGAAAATAGGAATATCTAGGATGGGCAGCCAACCTCCTAGAAAAAGCAATGTACATAGACTAGGAGAGTAAGGGTGCAGCTCCGTGGGCCGCTCGGGCCCGAAAATAGTAGATAAACACTCCCTTCTCAAAGAACCGTACGTGAAACTCTCGCGTCATACGGCTCCGTTCTGGGAATCTCATCATCCCCAACGCCACGCCCAGGTCTTCGAACTCCTGAGGCCTCACATGCATATCTGAGTGTTGCTGATTGGCACAGAGTGAGAAAGAATATATATTTTTTTTCGCTTGGTTTAAACTTGATTCGCTCATAATAGGACGCCAGTAGCAGTCTATTGTCCGCAATAGTTTCGAGTACATGCGTGCTGCGCTTCGCGCCCTGCCGTCTCAGTGACTTAGACTCGCTACGCCCGCCTTTCAGACCGATGTCTACCACTGCCGATGAGTCTTCTTTCCTAGAACCAGAATGATTATCCCTGTTCGATGGGTTTACATTCATCCCTGGGTATCGGGTACCATTTCCCTCCCCGTCACCCTTGTAGCTGTCATCCGTAATTCGCGCAGGTGTGTTCGCACCCCCTGGATGAGACGAGAAGTTTTTTCTCGGAGCAACCCTTCCTGGTTCCAGACCTAGGAGCGCACTTTCCCGTATGAGCATTCGGTACACGTATAGGTCTGGGGAAAAGTTACGAGGTACCCACTTAGGATATCTCCCTAATCTTAGATAGGTCGTCCAATGGGTTCGACCAAAAAGCTGTGCTTACACACCAGGCTACCCTTCTACGAAAGCTTCGCGGGACCTACTAGTCTTCGGATCGCCCGGAAGGGTTTACTACACAAGGCCCTTGATAGGACACTGGCTCCTGCAGGGGGCTGAAGCCCAACGAATGTCAGATGCAAAGCTCCGCACCTCATTAAGATCATATTAGCATATTCTCCTAGAAAAAAAAGAGCAAAACCCATTGAAGAATATTCTACATTATAGCCCGCAACTAATTCAGCTTCTGCTTCTGGTAAATCAAAAGGAGCTCGATTAGTTTCTGCTAAACAAGAAATAAAGAACATAATAAATACAGGAAACAAGGGAATGCCAAACCATATCTGCTTTTGCGCCATTACAATCTCACTAAAATTACACGAACCTACACGGATTAGTACAGTAATAATAATAAGACCGATAGAAACTTCATAAGAAACCATTTGAGCTGCAGATCGTAATGCTCCTGAAAAAGCATATTTAGAATTACTAGACCGACCCGCTGTAATAATCCCATAAACACCTAGAGAAGATATAGCAAATAGATAAAGTATACCTACATTTAAATCTGACAATACCATACCATAATCAAAAGTAGGGGTCGGGGATTCCCCCGCCCTCCGAACCATACGTGACAGTTTCCTGTCATACAGCTCTCCGCCACTGATTCATTGAAGCGCGTCAAAAAAATATATATATATTTTTTTGACGCGCTTCACCAGGTTTTTTATCGAATGAGGTCGTAGCAGTATTTGAGTGTCTGTTATGAGCAACCGGTCCTCTCGGAGGATTGGAAGCGTAACCGGCTTCGCCACATCTGTGACGAGAGAAAGGCCGCGCCCTCTACCATCGAATCATGACTGCCGCCCTTCAGTACCTGGTTTGGTTGCTCTCCCTCCCCACTTACTACAGCGACTCCGTGGACCCCTCTTTAGAGACTAGGCCGATCCCGTGATTGCGTCTTCGACTTTTTTCATCTGTGTGTCGAGGTAAGATGTCCGCATAGTCTTATTCTCTTACTGAGAATGCTCCCGAAAAAAATATATATATATATTTTTCCGTCTTCGGCCTCTGTTATACCTACCAGAAGAACCAATTACGGGACCAAGTCGTTACCCGTTGGCTTGGTGAATGCTGTCGTTCAGCAGCTATGTAATTCGGATTCGTCAGCCTCATCAACCCCAACAGTATCTCTCGAGTCACCCCTGGAGATACGGGTCTCCTGTGACTCGGTTTCCCAGATGCTTTTCCACGCGCATTGCGGCAACGCTACCTCTGGGTGATTTACTCCATTGACGCAGACTGGAGATCGGGCACCAGGACATGCCTCATAGCGACGAAGGCGCCTTGCACGGCGCACGGTATAACAGCCCAAGCAACCAAGCTTAACATAAATGTAATTACTGGAGCCATTATAGAAATAAATAAATTAGCACTACTTGGTAAAATAGGTTCTTTTATCATTAATTTCAAACCATCTGCTAAGGGTTGTAACAATCCGAACAATCCCACTACATTAGGACCCTTTCTACGTTGCATAGAAGCCATTACTTTACGTTCAGCTAGAACTAAAAAGGCTACTCCTAATAAAAGGGGTATTATTATTCCAAGTATTCTCGCTAAAATACCAATAATATACAGTCTCATTTTGTTGGCTTTTTTTTTATCCCGTTTCATACAAAAAGCTACGAAAAAAAAAATATATATATTTTTTTTTCGCTAGCTTTGGAAAAACATAGGTTGTGGACCACAGGCTAACAAGGTGAGGCTACCTCACGGGTTATTGAAAGGTAAAGCGCTTAAGGTAGCCTAAATGAATGATGGCCCAGAGTTGTGAAATGTCATAACAATTCTGGACATAACACCTTATTGGCTATGGCTAGAAAACAGACACCTACCTGCGGCAGAAAAAAAGCATATATATATATATTTTTTTTTGCCTCAGGTTCACGGCGAAGAAAGGCTCTTTGCCTTTAGGCATGCTTGCGCGAAAAAAATGCATTACTTTATTTTTTCATTAGTGCAATCAGAGAAGGGGCTAATAAGCCTTTGAAAAGCTTTGATTCGAGTCAGGACCGATTCGAACTCGTCGCGGGGCGCAGCATATTTTTTTGCTGCTCCCTCTGTTTGCAAAGCCAACCGAGTGCCACGCACCTTTCCAAGATACATACATATAAGCATTTCCTATAATTCATAAAGTAGTTTTATTGTTTAGTGCGTGTAGCCCACCTATTCTGCTATGTATGTACACTTTACATAATGGCGCTTCTTACGAGCGAAGCGGTCTAGACCAAACAAAAAAAAGGAGGGGGGTGCGCGGGTTCTCACATAAGCCGCGCACCCCCACATAATAGACGAAGAAGGCCGCAGGTCTATATTTTTTACTCGGTTCCCACAAAAATGAAATGTTACTGGTATACCATCGGCACGAAGCCTCTCCGGAACGAAGCGTAAGCACCAGCCTAAGCAAGACGGCATAGGACAAGCACGCGCGTGCCGCGCGGCGTTGGTCAACTTCTTCGCTTTTCCTATGCAATTTCCACGGTTGCTTCTAAGCAGCTACGGTTTTCACTCGTTCCACTGTTCTTAGAAAGAAACCAGGCTGCATATTCTGAAGAACAAGCGGCGTAGCAAACATATTATTTTTTCAGCGACACGATCCGGAAGCCCTTTATGCTTTCTGGATTGACGTCATAATGTCCCGTGCCATAGATCTCAGGCTTCCTCTTAGAGTAATTAAGTAGTCATTGATAACTTTTGAGTCTACCGGAATATTTGCCTCGTGACATCACTGGGTATACCTGTGACATGCGTGATGATTTAATTCCGTTTGACCCGTTTTCGACACTGCATAGGCGGCGATCATGATTACTACAAGTACAACTGCTTTGATCAAAGTAGCTTCACCAAGATTACCTATGCAACCAACTACATAATAATATCCCACTTTGTCATAAATAAATTTTTTTATTCTAGAATTCCGAAGAATTAACCGAAATGAAAGGGATATTGCTATAACATCAAAAATTATACAGAATGATATTAACCATCTTTTTAAAGAGTACTAGGATCCATATTAAAATCTCTAGAATTAATCACAAATACCACCATAATTATATAAAAGCAACAGCCCCATTCCTAGAAGAACCAGACTAAATTGAGTTCTATCTTTAGATAAAGTATGATTAGGTTGGTAAAAAACTGTTTCAGATTTTTTCTCCTTTTTTTAATTACCTCCCCACCAATAAATGGATACGAATAAGAATAACCGAACCACGTCAACGAAATGCCAGTACCAAGCAGCTGCTTCGAAGCCAAAGTGATGCGTTTGGGTGAAATGCCCTAAATATTGACGAATACCGCATATTATTAGGAAAATGGTACCTATAATGACATGAAAACCATGAAACCCTGTGGCTAAAAAAAAGGTAGAACCATAAATACCATCGGAAATCGTGAAAGGTGCTTCTACATATTCCATTCCTTGAAACCCTGTGAAGACTAGAGCCAGCAAAATGTTAGAGTCAAGAGTTACTTCATAGAGCCGTACAACTTGGTCGCGGTTTACTCGTATGACATAGTAAAGTGCTCTCCGAACCGTACGAGATAGTCTCCCATCATACGGCTCACCAACCTGATTTTTTACCACGTCTCCATAGGGCACGTAGTCGTTTGTTCCATTGTTAATACGTTCGACTTGATTCTATCCAGACATAAAGTCAGATTTCCCGTGTCAATCAGGTAAAGTACAGAAATGATTTTCATTTCTGTACATTGATTTAGACTCCTTCTCGCTTTGCCCCTAGACGAATAAGATCGAGTCAAGTGCTTTACTGTTGCCAGCTCTCTCTCAAGTAGGCGGCGGATACTACGAGTCCTCCGTCCCAGATATCCAGATCGTGGCTATCTAGTTCACCGGTACTACCAAGGTACTCTTATACTTACATGAAAACACATAAGATTTCCAACTAATAGTGCTAGTTCGAACAAAAAAGCAGCCGTGCTTCCAGTGTTTCTGTTTCATATTGAAGTTGGGACCTCCTCCTGCTTGGCCCACAGGCAGGCTACCATTCTGCCGTGGCGGAGGTAACGCTGTAATATTATCGATTGATCGATAACCTAACCGAGCACGCTTGAGTTAGTGTCTCATCCACACCTCACATTCATGAATGACCCATTCGGCTATATTTTGAAGACACGGTCGGAAAAGTTCTCTAGAGTTGGTCAACCCTGTCCTTTCCTTTTGCAACATGCTATTGTCCCAGTTCGTTTAAATGGTAAGTTGCATCCGTCTCATTGCGAGCATCAGCAATGGTATGATTACGAGAGGTAATCAGAAAGTTTCCTTGGTAATCTGACGGTCGCCTGGTAGCTACTAAAGCGTAAACAGCTTGTTTTTTGAATCCAGCTAATATAGCATGATGAGCCCAAGTTACGGCAGCTCCAGATGAAAGTAGAATAAGGGTATTTAGAAAAGGAATTCCCCAAGGATTTAACACATCAATTCCTTTGGGGGGCCGAATAGCTCCAATTTCTACCGTAGGTGCCAAAGAAGAATGAAAAGAAGCCCGAAAGAAAGCTAAAAAAAACATGACTTCAGACACGATGAACAAAATCATACCATAGCGAAGTCCCAATTGGACCACAAATGTATGATGTCCTTCGTAAGTGGATTCACGTATAACATCTCGCCACCATACAAACATAGTATATAAGATCATTCCCAAGCCTAAACTAAGAAGTGTTCCACCTCCCGTAAAAGAGTGCATGTACATAACACCACCAATGGTGCTTGCCAAAGCTCCCAATGAACCCAAAAGAGGCCAGGGACTTGGATCTACTAAATGATAAGGATGTTTTTGAGAGACACTCATAATTGGTCCTGTGTTTGCTTTTTAGTCTAATTTATTGGATACCCAAGAAACATAATCATCCAAAGAAACAGCTTCTACAACGATGGATAGGGGTCAGGAAAAACATATAAGCCCTCCCTGCCCTCCGAACAGTATGGGAACCTTTCAGCTCGTACTGCTCACCCTCCTAGATCTTAACCTTGGACCTTGCGGTAACCTCCTCCACAATAGTTATAGCTTTCAGTATCTTCATGTCCGCCGCGGCCCACAGGTCACGCACCGTTGTTGGCGCCGTCGCGGTGTTTGTTGTCCACACAGCGCTTTTTTCATGCTTACCCACTGGTACTGAACATCCCCAAGCGAATCTGAGCTCTCACCTCTATGCATATCTACTTGATCAGATCCACAGATGACGCACCACAATCGAAATAACCCCGAGCGGGTCAACTTGGAGCCCCAGCTCCGGTTTGCGATTGCGAGAGCGTCAGTTGCTCAGACTTAAAAACGTTTATGGCCTTCGGCCCTGAGCAGGCCCGCGTGTAATTCGAGCCTATTAAGTATATATATCCTTCGCGAGCCTTTGTGGTCATCCAAAGTATTCTTTACAGATATCGGTGTCATATTTTCTGGCTTTCCTCGAATAGCCTCATGACAGACAGCTAAAAATAAAGGATCGCTCAATATTCTGATCAATCCCTAGTATCTGCTGTTTTTGCCTCTGCAGGTCCTTACTCATGTCGCTGTCGAGAGACAAACACGATCTGTCCGATTCAGCTTGGGCGTGAAGTGACGCGCGCAGAATCGTTGAGAACTCCTGTTATGTTAGTAGAGGAAAAAAAAGGTATGATCTTGGACTGGCCCCCTTCGCATGACCTGAATAGGTCTGTGATACTATGAGGCCTCTGAACTCCCTCAGGACACTGTCATGGGGATGCTTGGCCCCGACTTACATAGGTCCGAATTTGGGTTTTACCTCCTAGTGAGAATTTAGGTCCTTGCGCGGGCGTCTGATCTCTCAGACCTGCTCTGTATGGAGTGCCCTGTGGTTCCTCGAGTGCCGCAGAAGCTAATGCCATCAACTGCGGGTTTGACGCTATTGGCCTACTAACCACTCGCTCGCCGCTATATCCTGCTTGGGACGTTCGGTCCAGCTTCAGACGGGCTCCGCGTCTCAAGCTCGTTATCCTAACCATATCCCCTGCTTTACCAGGGAGCCCTAATGGGGGCAGGCCCATCGATCCCCGGCTTTTCCTTACTGCTCTAGCCATTATATCGCTATGACAGCTCTTTGGGTAGCTCGCACCCGGGTTTGCCCCGTTCGAGAAAGTGCGGCTGAGCCAGAGTGAGCTCAGCAGTCGGCCTATTTATTCGGGCGCACGCATAAACGCATGATTAGTTCCACAAATTTCACTGCACTGACCATAGTAAACTCCTTCTCGTTTAATAAAAATGGAAGTCTGATTTAAACGACCAGGTACAGCATCACATTTCACACCTAAGGAAGGTACAGCCCAACTATGAAGTACATCAGCAGATGTTATAATCATACGTAGATGAGTTTTTGCTGGTACAACCATTCGATTGTCTACTTCTAATAAACGTAATTGACCCAATTCTAAGTCATCTTCTGGAATCATATAACTATCAAAAGTTAGTGACTGTTCATCAGAACTGTTATAATCTGAATACTCATAAGGTTGGGTTGACGGCCAGTCCTTGTTCCCAAGGGTCATACGCCTCCCACCAAACTGTACTTGCAAGTTTCCCCGCAGACAGCTCTCCACGCCCAGTAAAACTCGAGGAGTATAATATTTAGTTCTTTCCCAATTCTTTCGGGAATAAAGTGTCATATACTCCCCACGGTGAATCTGTGGCGTTACCAGGGATCTGCTTTCTGTTTCATCGAGCCATGATCTTAGTGAAACCTTTCGAGGTCAAACCTTTGGCCTTCTTGTTGATACGTCTGTAATAATGTGCTTCCACATTTTCAGTGGTTCTACAAGCAAGACACGGGTCATCTAACAAAAGAGAGTATGGGACCTCAGTGCATAGTTAACCACGGAAAACGGATCCAATCTATTCTCCTTTGTTTGATAAGTTTAGGATTCGAGAAAAAGGGGGGTGCTAGTCAGAGTTGTAGTAATGGCCCAGTGAACCCATGGTTTATTCTCCCCATATAAAAATCCCCGGGTCGCCCCCAAACAGAGCCTTAGTAGAGATTCTCCATTTTCTACACGAGGTGAAAACGGTCGAAAATCTTAAAATCCATAGGATTCTACGCATCATTTTTTTGTTGTCTAATAATTCATTCGATCGCGAATTATCGCGTTATAGCGCCGAATTATTTCCCCCGGTTTCAGATGAATCCATTTGCTCATTCTTCAGGGTTTTTTTGCATCGCTAGCAAACCCTCGATCGACGAGTTTGAACGTGAACTCGTTTATAGAAGCTTCCGAGAAGATCCTACCGTAAGCGGGTCGGGCCGCCTTATGTCCTTTCTCATTTTGTAGCAAAAGGCTTTCTGCGTACTTCTTGTTCCTAGCACCTCTTAATGTTCCAAGAAACTTACCTCTTTCCGTGGCTAGGTGGGTGATCTTGATTTTTTATCCGTTCAGTCCCAGTTCGAATTCCTTTGTTAGAAACTTCTTTACCTCATCTCTGATCTTGACAGCCAAGTCGGCCACTCCTATTACCCAATCATCCGCGTATCGTACGTAGTGCATTTTTATGCCTACACAGGGGCAAGTAGAGGCCACAGGTCGCTTACGCTTTTCCAGCTGGAGGATTTACTCTTTCGATTCAAGATTAGTAGTTCCTTGAGTATTCGGTCGGGGTCTGGTTTTGAGACCTTGCCAGGCGTACGAAGACTCGCCGCCAAGTCCTTAATCCAGACGTTGAATTCATGTAGGTAGATGTTGGATAGCAAAGGTGACAAGATTTCGCCTTGCGGAACATCCGTTAGGTTGCGGGGTTCTCGTTTTCCCTTGTTCACAAATCCGGCACGAACTAGTTTCCGGTACAAATCTAATATTTGTTGGTCTTTCACTTCCCGTGCTGCCAAAATAGTATAGTTTATATTGTCGAAATAACCCTTGATATTCCCCTCAATCAGCCAGGTAGTACCGGCCCATTTGCGGATAGTTCTTAGTGCTGAATGTGCGGATCTTCCTGTTTTGAATCCATAGCCTTCATCAACCATTTCGGTTTGAACACAGGCTCAAGGAGCATTTTAATTGCTTCTCGTACTACCTTGTCTATGCAAGAAGGTGTTTCAAGAAAAAGGCATCTTTCCCTTAGCTTTTGGAATATAATTTCTTCGAGTTGGTTGGAACTGAAAGGATTTGTCCTTCAGTTTATCGATGATGATAAGACGGTTCACGCCCTTAACCGTCGAGAGTGAAATCGTCGACTCCTGAAGTCATGTTCCCAGATTTGGATTTGATCTTGCGATATGCAGTTTTCTAGATCTTTAGGTCTCAAATAGACTAGAATATTCACATTTCCACCGTAGGTCAATTCTCTGTGACCCTTGAGTTTCCGCCGGAATTCCCCGACGTCCCTTGCGAGCGGCCGAGACTCCGGTGGAATATAAGCGCTGGTCCCCTTTGGTAAAGTGCTTGTTCTTACTGTTACCTACTGGAGGACCTCCGTCCCCGAAGAAGAAGAGCAAGCCTCTCTGAGGCTTGCTCTTCTTTTTCCGGCAGTTTTGCCACTACCGTGGTTGTTGCCAACGTTAGGGGATCCCCCATTTCAAGAGGTGACAGGGCCAGGCCTGTTAGATTCGAAGTCGTATACCACTAGCTGTGGTGCTGATAGATTAACTACTTCAGCGCTGTTACTGGACATTCCAGGCTGAGCATCTATTTCTCGTATATTGCTTAGACTGAGAAGAGGAATGTGTACCTCCAGCGACTTAAGGAACGGAACCATAGGCCTATTAGCTAGGGGAGCCTTTTCAGTTTATGGGTTTAACCTCAACTCCCCGTTTCTGGCATGCTCTAGTCCCTCGAGTCTTTCGACGTCAAACGAAAATGGTTTTGTCTCGGGTAAGCCAGAAGCTTTGCGGACCAGTCAGTCCGGTGCATTTTGTTGCACTTCCATCACTCTTGTGAAAGGGCGCACTCCAATACCGTTGATGTCCAATAACTTTGATAGTAATTGTTGGATCTACTACCTCGTCCATTGAATATAATAAAGCAAAAGATGGTATAGCAATAAACATCGGAATAATACTAGGAAAAATGGTCCGAATAATCTCTATAGTGGTTCCATGAACAATCCTTTCCGGAATTGGATTTTTTTTATAGTGAAAATGCCATAAAGCGCGAACCAACATCCATAATACAAAGATCAAAATAATTATTAAAAAGAAAAAAATATCATGATGTAAGATAGGGGTCAGCGCTTGCTGCCTGCCCTCAGAACCATACGTGACAGTTTTCCGTCATAAAGCTCGCTACCTTGAACCTCAGCCCGAGGAGGGGGGCGAAGAAGCATCCTTTGCCCCCTTCTCCGAAACAGAATATGAAACGTAACAACGCTACGCGCACCTTGTGGTCTTCTCGAAAACTCGGCGCACTATAGGCTATAATTTTTCCGTAGTTAAGCGAGTTTGTAAAAAGTATATTTTTTTTCTTTGCTGGTCCTTTCTCAGCTCTTCCGGGCTTGGGGGGTGCTACGCGCACCTTTGTTCGCAAAGCGAACAAAGCGGGCGTGTGTTAGACAATAAGTCAGCAGGGAAGCTTGCGGAGAAGCAAGCAAAAAAATTATATATATATTTTTTTCTCACCGTATTCCACGAACTATTGCGGAGCGGGGTCACTTGGGGCGTAGCAGTCCATTGTATCTTTCATCCCTGCATCTACGGGATTTCACTCGCTCTTCAACTGAGATACGGACACCGAAAAAACTAGATATATATTTTTTTCGTTCAAAGCCGCATATGTAGCCCGAGACCTCAGAGAGGATACGAAACGGTCTTAGGCTGATCCCCTTAATAATAGCTAAAACTATGCATTCTTACTACGGGATCTCTGAATTCTCCCTGGAGAGGAGGTTATTTCCCCAGCTTCCATCATCACGGATTTGTTATGGTTAGATCCTTGCGTGAATGCCTGATTTTTCAGGCTATTCCTCTATAGAGTGCCACGTGGGGACTCAAGTCCCGTGTTCGCAATTGACATCGAGCGCGAGTTCGGCCGTTTCGCAGGCTTACTATCCATCCACGCGTATGCCCTGATATTCTGCTTGAGACATACGGCCCGGAATCAGACTAGATTCACGTGTCAAGTTCGTTATCCTAATCTTTCTTTATGCTTCGTCGAAGCATCCTAGTGAGGGCAGTCTCAATGTTCTTCGAGTTTCACATGATGCTTTCGGGGCAACCTTATTGCTAAGGATGCCCCACCTGTGTAGCTCACATCCTGGCGATAGCCAGCTTGAGCAGATATGGCAGAGTTGGAGCAGAGCTCTGCAACCGTGATGATATCTCTAGGCGCACTCAATTATTCCTTGCATCATAGGTGTTGCTGCGTCTTGAAATCCTAATTGCCGAGGTTCTGCAGCGTCACAAAAAGCAATTGGAAATAGCCATGTGTTTTTCAAAATCATTTGGTATATTCTTGTTTTTTTCAGAACTACTTCAGCCCTTCGAGAGGGCCCCTTACAAAACAAAAGGGCCAGCCATGTATTTTTTTTTTTTTGCCCTCACGCCCATATAGGCGGACCTGCCGTACTAATCCTATAAAAACCCAGGAAATAAAAAGCTCGGAGATTAAACGCACCCTCCGAAACCGTAGGTGATAGTTTCGCATCATACGACTCTCCGAATAGGACTCAAGTCCTAAGAAAGAGACTTGGCAAGCTCGATAAATAAAGAAGCCTAAGCTCCCGATGGCTCTTCGAAAAGCGAAGGTATCTTCATATCTTATAGATACGAAGGAGTTTGCGTCTGGGACAGGGTACTTAGTAGATAATTTAGGTGGTAATTTTTCGTCAAGTGCCTGTCGAAGTTTTGCCTATGGCGTTTCTTACATGGTCATTTGCTCTACATACTGATCTCTAGGTTTTTTAGCTTTGTCACGTAAAGATCCTTAGCTTTCAGCTTGTTGTATCTAGCTTCCGCTACACGCTCATGAACATCATCTAGACGTGACTGTTCATCGTTCATCAGTACTTACTTTTTTTTACCCGACCAACAGTTGATTACGAGCATTAATTTCTTCAGCTTCTCTTAACAGCTGGTCCGCGTCTTTAGCTTTATCAGTAAGCACCTGATAATCGAACTTCAGGTTCTTTTCCTGCAATTCCAATTCATTCGCTTCATTCAAATCATCAACGTACCTACCATATAAGCAAGTACCCCTGCCGCAGTAGACGTGCCTATCGCATTATCAGCTATCTCAACCGCCTCTACAGGGTTTTCCCTTGCGAAAATGACAGAGAATTCTGAAAACTTTGTGTGGTTGTTTATGTAATTTCATTTAAACAATCTTCAAATTATGAAATATTTTAAACTTTAAACCTAAGATTCCACAATAAATGAAGATAATAAGATTATTTTTATTTTTCCATCTATGTGAAAAACCTTGCTAACCTCTAGACGTTGAGGGTACTGAAGATCCAGATCCTTACCTACTAGGTTTACTTGTCTTTCATATATATGTCTACCTTCCCGTCAGGAAAAGTCAAAATACTCCCGTCATCAAAATGGGCTATTAGATAGATGGCGGGATCTGGCTTCCATCGCAAGGTTGCTTCGGCTGGAATAGCCAATTCGTGGGATTGAAGATACGCGCCGTAGACCAAAGGAAATGCGTTTTCCATAACAAGGTAAATCAATCGGGCGGCCAGTAGGTAGGNNTTCCTTTGTAGTCTGGCAATTACTTGAATTCATTCATTGGTAACCCAAGGCCTTTACATTCAGACTCAAGGATTCCCTGAATAACAGCGTTGTTACTTCCGTTATTCAAACCAATGCTTCGTAGTAGGAGTTCTCAACACCTCTTTTAACAAATTATTATTTTAAATATTCTCAAAGAGAGCCTTTGCTCCAGGCTTCTGATACAGAAGGGTCTTTAAGGGAAAGAGACCTAAAAAAATCGTGGTATAGCACTATGATGCTAGGTCCACATCAACGATTCGATATCCTTCCCCCTTCCATTATTAAATATAACCCACTTCAGTTAAGTAATTTTCTCTTATTGCTCGTTTAACAACCAAATTTAAACGAATCTTTATATTAGGTATGATACGAGGGCGCAGCTTACTGCCGATTTAACTCTCTAGGTTGGATTCGAACCAACGACCCAATGCATAGAGTAAGCTTTTTGGAATAATAATGGGCCATGATGTTAGGCTTCAATAATCATGCAAGATACTTGATGAAAGCAAGTCATACATAAATTGCCCTCATGTACAACATCGCAGTTATTGAGTCAAACCCACCATGATATAATCCTTCAAAACGCTCCCCTGAGAACCGTGCTTGCAAGATTTCCGAGCACATGGCTCTTGCTCGGTATTTGGAACTAGCATAATTGAACAAATATGATGGATGGTGTTTATCAGCCAAATTAAACTAAAAAAATATTTTTTTTTCTGCTTTTATGAAGACCAAGTTCATACCATGACTGCATAATGATTAAAAAACTGATTGTTTCCCTTCCAATTCATTGTGCTATAAAAACTCTGACGCCATTGCTGATGGCTCTAACATTCCGATAGCACCAGGCCGCGGAGTGCGGCATATATATATATATATATATATATATATATATAATATATTTCTTTATAATATATTTCTTTTTCCGACCTGTCCCCCGCTTTGCGGGAACTTTAGGCCCGGATTTACCCACTTTTTTCCCATAGCTCATTCTTGAATAAAGGTCCGAAGAAGAAGAAATATAAAAAAAATTTAAGGGCTTTTGGAAAAGAAGCGAGCCCCGCCGGGGTTGCGTCTTATGGGCCTTCGGTGCTTAATTAAGCGTGCCAGGGGGGCGTTCCTGAATTGTTCGGATAGAGGAGGTCCTCACTTACGATCGCTTTAAGTCATTTTTTGTGCTATGGACAAAACAACAAGTCAAGCAATCGGGTGTAGCAAGTTCATCCGCCTACGCGCCTAGCTGGATAGCTACAAGCAAGCTAAACACAATGCATCATACATCTCGTGGCGAAATCCATTATGAGTGCTCGGCACAACCGCATCTGTTCCACATGATCAGTATGATTCTCTTGTTAACCGTGAAAATCATATGTAAAAAACAGAGCCTACAAAGGGTTTGGTTATTTGCTTTAAGTACAATCAACCTCTTGGAAACCCAATCTATCTAGGTGCAAACAACCGAAGCAAGACAATGCTTGTAAAGGGAATTCAAAGTAGCAGATTCTGCAAGTTGTTTATTATTCGATTTCTAGTGAAAAAACCATTTGGCTTTTATTCGGTTATGCAATAACATAGTAATTAGATGCTACGCCATGGATCTACTAAGTAGATCCATGGTTCAGGATTAAACGCTAGGCGCGCCTTGAAAAAAATGAAAAATCCACACAATTTATGCTCGATAGCTTGACCATGCCGTGCTTACATAGATAAAAGTCAAAAAAACGCAAATTAACCATAAGGTTTATCCATATAAGGCCTAACTTAGACATAGTCTATACCATGCTGCGTTTCCTAAATTTGTTTCCAAATGAAGGTAAGGTATTGTTTTAGACATGCTCTGAACGATGCCATAGTAAAGAGCTAAATCCTGTATCAATATATTCAGCGCACTTAACAGCCATTTGCTCTAACCGCTGAGCTACTAAGGAAAAAGCGCAAAAGAAAAATATTTGGCTGCGCTTCGCGCCTTTGACCACAAAGGCAAAAATTGCAGTAAAGGGGTTTGGATTGAATAGAAGAGATAAATGCATCAAGGGCAATGCAGTGACTTGGAAAAGAGAACGAGCCACCATGCCACCACCTTTATTTCTAATTGCCGCTCCGCCCCACGCCTCTTGGCGGTTGCGGCGCGCAGGTCACAGCAAATTATTTTACAAAATATAAAATTTGTTTACTTTTCAACTCTTCGACCAATAAAATGTAACGCAGGACTTAAGTCGTCCGCCTCCAGCACACGTCAAAAAAATCTATATTTTTTTTCTCCACCTTTTCCTCTCCTTGCCCCCACCAGTCATTATTTGCTTCGTGAGGAAGAAAAGCATAGGGGCGCAGCGAAGAAGCGCTTCTAAAAAACGCGTAAAAAAAAAATATATATATATATTTCGCTACGCGCCTTCTTTTCCGTTTCATTTGCTCTGACCTTGGATTCGCTATGCGAATCCAGTTGCTTTCTATACGGACGCCTTCTTTTCCGAAAGTTTATTATACTCGTCGTTGCACTAAAACACATACTTTGTTTATTGCTCACTCTGTCCATGAAGGTCATTCCAAAAATATATATATATATATTTTTTTTGAGCTTCTTAATGGCTTCAGAGAGCTGAAGCCCTTAGATATCTCTGATTTTTTTTATAGTATTCTTAAAATCTATAGCATTTTGTCGGAACACATCCTGTCTTTTGACCTGAGTAGTTTTATGCATAGTAAGTACTATAGCCCCAATCATGGCTACTAATAAAATAAGACTAGAAACCAAAAACAAAACAAAATAGGTGGTATAAAGTAAATTTCCTAATGTTTCCAAATTAGTCCAACTTTGTATCTTCTCAGCATAAACTGTATATGTTAGATAGGTTGTACTCAATTTCGTTGGTAATATTGGAATGTAATCATTATCTACAATGAAAAAAATTTCCAACAAAAAAATAAGTCCAATAATACCACCCACAGGTAAATAACGCAATACATTCTCGTGAATTTCTGCTATTTTAATATTTAACATCATAACTACAAATAGAAATAAAACGGCAATAGCTCCTACATAAACCACTAAAAAAATCATAGCAAAAAAGTCAAGACCTAACAAAACAAGTAAACCCGAAGTGTTGAAAAAAACTAGGATGAAAAATAAAACAGAATGGACTGGATTTTTAGCACGTATCACCATAACACTAGAGACTAAAGCAATGCTCGAAAAAACAGAAAAAAGTATCATGGTTATTTTACTAAGTCCCTTTTATCACTTGCTTTAACAATGAAAAAACATATATACATTTTTTTTATACCCATCATCTGTTTTCCAGATGATGCGAACGGACACAAACCAAGCAAAAGAACAACTAAAGCCAACACAGGTACACAGCGCAAGAAAGCTATTGGCCCCTAGAAGAGATTCTGCTGGGATTGCTAGGCCAGCTCCGCCCTGCCGCCTTGGACGTAGTCCAGCTTCGTGAAAAGACATCATAAATAAATTTTTCAGGTTCTCTACTCGCTACGTCAGTCGAGTGGATGAATCTCGATGTATCGTAATAGTAAATGCATGGCGAAGTTTGCGGATAGTTATACACAGAACTATCTTTCGCCCGCATTACGAAGCCCGTAGATTATTCTTTGACTCGTGAATTTGCATAAAGCAAATTCATCATGTATGATAATTAATGACCATATTTATAAACTCTATTCCTTGCGCCATTTAAGGAGAGACTCTTGAGCCTTTCATAACCGGAGGCTCCAAGAGCTGAAACCGCTTTGAGTTGTTTCCGTAGGAAACGATTCATGAATTAGCTATGTAAATGAGCGCTTTTCACTTTTGCTTCTTAACCAAAATTCGGAAGGCACGTGGTTGGGGTCGAAGACCCCCACTTGGTTGGCTTGTTGAATGGAGGCAAGGAGAGGCTTAAAGACTTTGAGTTTTATTTTCTGCCAAAACAAGCACAGATGCCGTAAAATCACACGGACTTCGTTCATTGGCTTGTAGAACGAAAGCGCGCAGCAGACCAACAAAAACTCTAGGCGTGCAAAAATATATAGATTTTTCTTTCACATATATTAAAAAATGCTAAAAAAAAATATTTTTTTTTAGCTCTCTAAATCCATTTGATTCCGGTTTAGCCTACCTTTTTTCATAAAAAGTTACCATTCATTATTCAAGAAAAAAAAAACACATAAATAGAAATTAACGCCCTATTCGCTGCGCAAATGTAGGGCAAGTCCGGCTTGGCTTCGAGGTATTTTTTCATATATATATGAAAAAATACCGAAATAAATAAAAATATTTTTTTATTTCCTCTCAAGACTTTGCCTTGAAAACCGTCAAGCAACGAAGCGGCTTATTGCTTTCGACTCGCGCTGAAATAGAGAAAAAAGAGAATTCATCATGGCTTGCAGTCCACTAGAACAATTTGCAATTATTCCATTGATTCCTATTCATATAGGAAATCTGTATCTTTCATTTACGTGCGGAGCTTGCGCCCACTACTCGATGGTGGAAACACTTCGTCGGGGTTTTAGACGATAATCCAACTCCCGTTTACCTCGATGCCGCGGAGTCAGGAAAGTGTTCTGTGGAGGATAGGTTTACGAATCTCGACAATGGCCGCTCTTTTGGAAGGGAGACGAATATGAGGACTGATCTACTCGAATAGCCGAAGGTAAACGGTAAAAGGAAGCCCCTGGGTCGGGATACAAACCATGTTCACGCCGGCACACGCCGGTTGAGCCTAGAGAATCTTAGACAGAACGCGCGGGTAGATGAAATGAGGTGACGGCTATGAGGGCGAGTGCCCAGGAGACTGTGGAATGCGCTCGAGGATGGATGGAAAACCTCCTAGCGGCGAGGAATGTAGTCCTGGCTCTCTTCGGCCAAGTAAAAAAAAAGATTTTTTTTTATTCTTTCATATATATGAAAAATGTGGTTCGTAAAGAGACGACCTGGAAATGATGAGGCCTCTATTGAGCCTTCGGCCTCTTCATACAAGGGGCGTGGGGAGAGAGGAGCCGTATGATGGGAGACTATCACGTACGGTTCTATAGGAGGGGAACGGCTTTTGAACCTCAGGCCTAAGGTGTACATGGAGCAAAAAAAAACTATTTTTTTTCCCCTACCAACCCAATTCATCTTTATTTATGCTACTAACTATTAGTTTAGTATTGCTTCTAGTTCATTTCGTCACTTTAAATGGAGGACACTTAGTACCAAATGCTTGGCAATCCTTTGTGGAAATTATTTATGATTTTGTGCCTAACTTGGTGAACGAACAAATAAGCGGTGCTTCTTCAATGAAACAACGATTTTTTCCCCTAATCTTTGTCACTTTTACTTCTTCATTATTTTGTAATCTTATTGGTATGATACCCTATAGTTTTACAGTAACAAGTCATTTTATAATTACCCTGGGTCTTTCATTATCTCTTTTCATTGGAATCACTATAGTTGCATTTCAAACGCATGGGCTTCATTTCTTCAGTTTCTTCTTGCCGCAAGGAGTACCCTTGCCGTTAGCACCTTTCTTAGTACTTCTTGAGCTAATCTCTTATCGTTTTCGCGCATTAAGTTTAGGAATACGTTTATTTGCCAATATGATGGCTGGTCATAGTTTAGTCAAGATTTTAAGTGGGTTTGCTTGGACTATGCTATCTATGGGGGGTATTATGTATTTAGCACATCTTGCTCCTTTTCTGATAGTATTCGCATTAACTGGTTTAGAATTAGGTGTTGCTATATTACAAGCTTATGTTTCTACTATTTCAATTCGTATTTACTTAAATGATGCTATAAACCTTCATTAAAAGACTGGTGGAAGAAGCACCAAAGCAGTTGCTATATCACTTCCCTACTTTTAGGCGCGTCATCATCAACCATAGTAAAAAAGCTGGGTCTGCTTTTGATGACGCAAAACGATGCACACCAATGGTCGCAGACCTTTGAACGCGCGGGATGCGAAAAGCTACGAAAAGAAAAATATTATATATATCTATATTTTTTGCTACGCCCTGCGGCCTTGCAGAGTTCCCTGTTGGCGGAAGCCAATGTCCCGGGACCTCGGGGACTAATTCCTACCGAAACAAGGAGGCCGCAGGTACTCCCCCCCCCCCCTCCGCTGCTCGACAAAAGCTCCCTCCGATCGCCTCAAGGTGCGCTGATACTCATGCGCTGCCTACTGGGGTGCGCAAAACGAAATTACGCGAATATTACTAAGTTTTTGGTCAGAATTTTGAACGCCAAGCAAAAAAAATATATATTTGCTGCGCCCACTCTCTTGCAACCCTTCCTCGATCCGGCTCATAAAAAAAGCAAGCTTGCGAGACGCTTAGCGTTGTATTCTCAGAAAGAGCGAATGCTTTAATTGTGGTAAAGGCCATGAAATCGGGGGACCTGCGAGTAGCCAAGCGCATAATGAAGCTTGGCTTTCTTTTCTTTGGGGCACAAGGAGGCGAAGCGCATTATTTATAAGCTTTTCTGCGCTTCTCCTCCCCCGTCACCTGATCCTTTTCCTTACACTTTAAGTAGTTCACCACCATCTATAATGCGAAAAACTACGATTGGCTTGAGCAAGTTTATGAAGATCATCCCTTTTTTTACGTGCAATCCCCGTCTTTCGGGAAGCATCCAATATTTCATCAGATAAACATTGATCTAAGCTTCTGCTTTTTTTGCTCATACGTCGTTTGGTTGCTGCTTCAAGCATCCAACGAATAGCTAAGGTTTCTTGACGATTTGTTGCTATAATAGATGGTACTAATTGAGTAGTACCAGAAATTCTTACTTTTTTCACTTCACAAATAGGCTTGACATTTTCTATGGCGTTAACCAAAAGTGTTAATACATCGCCATGATGAGCTAGACAATGAAAAGTTTTATAAACAATAGCACGAGATCTCGTTTTTTTACCATCAATCATGCAAATATGGACCAATTTTTTTATTAATTGTTTTTGTTCACCATTCAAGCCCCGCATAAAGCCCAAGTTGTCTGAGCAATTGTATGTGCTTGCCCCACGGCCTTTAGGTCTTGGTGGCACATGTCCCGGAAGGGCATAGCATAAATATCTACGATGCGATAAGCAAAGCGCAGAAAAGCTTTCTGAAAAAAAAAATAGATTCTTTCCGCTAAATGGCCAAAAACTTGGCCAATTTTCATTTTTTTTCGTTCCCGCCTTTTCTGAAAGTCTTGCTTGCTTAAACCAATCAAAGAATGAACCAGAAACAAAGTTGAAATTCGATGATTTGACAAATAAATTCATATAGAATCTTTGGGTTTTTTTGTACCATATTTAGATCTGCCTTGACGTCGACCTGGTATTCCCTGCAAATCTTTGACTCCTCGAATACAATGGTATTTCACACCTGGCAAATCTTTCACTCTACCTCCTCTAACCATAACCACAGAATGCTCTTGTAAATTATGACCTTCGCCGGGAATGTAAGCAATTATCTCATTTCGATTGGTTAAACGTACTTTGGCTATCTTGCGTAAAGCCGAATTAGGTTTCTTTGGTGTTCTCGTCGAAACACGCAAACATACTCCTTGCTTTTGAGGACATTGAGTTAAAGCTCGAGTACGTTGTGTGCGCCGTTTCGACTTTCTACCATGACGAATTAATTGATTTATTGTAGGCATATTTCACTTACTTGGGTTTTTTTAGAAAGTTGCATAAAACTTTTTTTTTCCGATTTCTCACGCTCTATTCGCTACGGAAATGGAGCCTTTGGCCGCTACGCCCTGCCGCCTCTCATTGTCATGCTTTCCACGATCCTTATTGGCGATAAGAGCACGAAAGAAAATGACAAGAGAGGACGGTTAAGAAGCAGCATAAAGGGCGAAGAGACTGAAAAAAAAAAATATTTTTTTTTCAGTCTCTTGTATCCTTTTTTAGATAAAATCCTACGTGAACCAGAAAGCCCTTTTCGCTCGGCTTTCAGAGTAAACATAGTAATTGTAAAGAAGGCTATCCCTTACGGGATTCGAACCCGTGTTCTCGCCATGAAAAGACGATGTCCTATACCCCTAGACGAAAGGGACAAAATTACTTCGAAGAAAAATTTCGGCCAGAGCTGCGCTGCGAAGTGGCACAATCTGCGGCCTGTGGCTCGTTTATGCGCCACTTTTCTCTCCTATCTACGATAATTCATGACGCTTTCAACTAAAAACAAAAACTCTTTACCTTGCCAACATTACACCAAGAGCGGCCTTTAATATCGTTTGCATTTTCCCTTTCTCCGTAAAGCCAATAAATCGGGAGGAATGAGCAAAAAAAAATATATATTTTTTTTCGTTTTTAAACAGAGCGGTAGAACCTAAACGCAAGCTAGTCAAATCTTGATCACAGAGTATTCTTCTTCGAACTCGATTACTAGCGCGTTATAACGTATGGAGCCAGATCACGTAACTGCGGTCAAGATGTTGAATGATTTGACCACAATGGGAACCTTTCTCGGGTCACAGAAGGCACAAACGCTTAATAATGCAATACGCTAATAAATAATGGCCTAACTTACAAAGTATACCATCGCTTAAGCGAATAGGGTAAAACAGAGTGCAACATATATATATTTTTTTTTAATTTTTAAAATATTTTTTCATATATATATATGTTTTTTCTTCGTAGTGGTCCAGCGTAGATGACACGTAGTGCTTAAGGATAATAAACTTGTGCTTGTAGCTCAATCGGATAGAGCACCAAACTACGGATTTGGGGGTTGAGAGTTCGAATCTTTCCAAGCATGGGCCTATCAATCAAATTATACTAAGGGAATAGATCCGATAGGTGTAAAGTAAGTAGTTCCAATCAGACGTATTTTCTTTTTATCCCCTTGTTTCTTTGTCGGAGCTGGCGGAAATAGCTTAATGGTAGAGTATAGCCTTGCCAAGGCTGAGGTTGAGGGTTCAAGTCCCTTTTTCCGCTTGGGTTTTCCCTCGTGGTTTCGCAAAGATGGAGTTATTGTGGTCGCCGGCGGAGCGGACCGAAGGCACCAGGAGAGAGTGGCCAGGAGAACCAGGGGCCAAGTTGCTTGGCTTCGAGGCCGCGGCTTCAAATATTTGGAAGACAGATCTAAAAAAATAATTTTTTATGGAGAGATGAATCACTTGTCATGATTCAGGGCGCAGGTGCAGCCATCTTTTTTCCTTCGTGCTGCGGGGCCATGACCCCGCGAAATACGGTGAAACCGGTGCTACGCCCACATTATTCGCATAACAAGTGATGGGGCTGGAAACCAGGGGGGATGGAAGAATGAAACGGTACGGAGAGTCATTGGAGGCACAGTGCTTTCCTTGTTTTTAGCAAAGGCCAAATAAAATACCTGCAAAAAAAATTCTTTTTATTTATCGCGGCCCGCGAAAATCTACGCCCTGCGGCCCTGCTCGAATTCAGCCTTAAATCCAATTCGAACTTGCGGATTATGCAATTACTATGGTGAACTTATAAAAAAAAATTTATTTATTTCTCCGAACCAGCAGATAAGACATACAACTTACAGACATAGACTGAGTGCCATTTGATGAGTAACTAGAAATAAGGGAGAGGGGTATAGAAAGAGAAAAGTAATAAGAAATAAAGTAATTGCTAGTAGTAAGGATTTTTCACGATCCATTGCTTTATATAGAATCCATGTTTTAGGTGTATCAAAATACATTATTTTCACAAAGCGTATATAATAAAAACGACTGATAACGCTAGTAATAACTCCTATTAAGGCTAGTAAGTAAGCCCCACAGCCTAAGGCGGCAAAAAACAAATAGAATTTGCTACGAAATCCGGCTAACGGGGGTATTCCTGCGTATGGAAACATAGTAATAGACAAGGTAATAGCTGAAATAGGATTAGTTTTGGCTGAAGCACCTAAATCTGCTATATATTTGAAACGGTTTTGACGTAATGCTAAAACTATGGCGAATACATTGATGGTCATTAATACGTAGATAAAGACACCAATTAGTAGCGATTGAATCCCTTCTATGGTTCCACATGAAAAACCAATAAAAAGATAACCTACATGTCCGATAGAACTATAAGCTAAAAGTCTTTTAACTTTGTTTTGGGCCATGGCGGCCAGTGCTCCTAAGATCATAGAAGCAATGCTGCAGAAAAAGAATAGTTGTTGCCATGTTGGATCATAGAAACTGTACATAAAAACACGTACCATATTGGCAAGAATAGATATCTTAGGTGCAATAGAAAAAAATGCTGTAACCAGAGTAGGTGAACCCTCGTATACATCAGGTGCCCACATATGAAAAGGAACTGCTGTGATCTTAAAGAGAAAACCTACAGCAATAAATAAAATCCCCATAAAGATACCACTAGATTGAGCACCGAACAAAGTGATTTCATATCCAGTGAAAATCTTAGCTAATTCCTCAAAGTTGGTAACTCCAGTAAATCCATAAATCATAGAACAACCAAACAATAAAATTCCAGAGGAGAATGCACCTAAAATAAAATATTTTAAGCCGGCTTCTGTGGAAAATTCAGAGTCTCTTTTTGATGCTGCGATCACATAAAAACATAAACTTTGAAGCTCAATAGCTAAATACATGGCAATTAGATCATAAGCCGAAATCATAAAGAGCATACTGCAAGTAGAAAGTAAAATTAAGACAATAGATTCAAACGCATTCAAACTCTCTTCTTTGAAATAGCCCAGACACATAACTATAGTGCTAGCCGTACTTAATAATAGAAAGATTTGGCAAAAATATGTAAAATTATCTATTATTAAATTATTATAAAATAAATTGGCAACGGTTAGAGGTGTGCCAGCGGCAACCAATAAGATGGTTATTAGATACCGATAGGGTTCTTACCCCCCGGTCAGAACCACACGTGCAAGTTTCCTTGCATGTGGCTCGTCCATGATAACTCCTTCAGGTCTACAGACCGAGATCCCCTAAGCCCGGGCCTGCATAAGCGAAACAGAACACTGATCATATTCAGAATTGGCGTTATGCCATATTGTCTTCCATTCCTTTATTGGTTACGTCCGTAGGTAAATCAATAAAATTCGCTGCTTTGCCCAGTTGTTGCCCTAGTCTTTCATTCGGGGTCGGGTAGGAAGTGAGGCTGAAATTCGCACTCAGCGAAAAAAAAGAATTTTTTCCAGTCAGCCAGCCTCTAATGGCATTATCCCAAATCGCTTTTCTGATTCTGCTATACCTTCCAGACGCGGCGCGCGTCCGCGCGTTTTCAGTACAGCGCATTATCACCTACCTCCCTTTCCTCCGAGCCCTTCACTCTAAAGGGCATTGTCGTATGCTCGACATTAATTGCCCGGTGTACTTCTCGGGGTACATTATGGAAGGATCTGTCACCCGTACATTTTTGGCCAAAGCCCCGGTCTCCAAGGGATTTTCAAAAAGTATTTTTGAAAATCGTAGCAAAATATTTTTTTTTTGCTATGCCCTGCTTTTCGGCCCCTATCTATGGAGTCCATTTGGGTGATCCCTAGTTTGCGCGTTTGGTCGTTTGCTCGTCGTTTAGTTACGTGTACGACTTTTCCTGTTCATTACAGTTACATCCGGAGGGTTGCTCGCACGTGAGTAGCGTTCGGGCCCACGTGCCTTCCGGCCCCGTCTTTCGTTGGGGGAAGTTACCTTACTCCTATGCGTACGATTGTCCTTGCGACGGAACGCGGATAGTACCCATGCTATGGTTCCCTGCGGTCTGTTTCCGCTACGGGTTAGGGAGTCCATCCGAGCGATTGTTTTCAACCTTCGTCTTACCAAACGCGCCCTCCTAGGCGCACAACACTAAGTAAACCAAGCCAACTCACATTACACACCAAGGGTGGATAATCATATTTTTTAGAGGTACTAAATACAACTCCATAAATAAGCAAAATGATGGTTGCGTTAATAAGAAAGATCTCTGGGAAAAGCCCTAAAAAATCATGTTCAAACATTTTTTCAAACCTCTTTTTTATGTCTTTTAATTAAATTTTCCATGTTGCACTAAGTTACTTACGGAAGTATGCATACACTCTAGGAACACTTCGGGGTAAACACCCATCCAAATAACTCCGACGATAAAAGGTAAAAATATTAGAACTTCTCTTCTATTTGAATCAGAAAATTTTTGGAGGAATTTGGGTTTGAAATTTCCAAAAATCACACGATTATATAGCCAAAGAGAATAAGCTGCGCCTAAAATCATCCCAAGTGCCGCTAATGTGGCCACTAAGCTATTTCTTTGGAAAGCTCCTACTAAAATCAGAAATTCCCCAATAAAGCTGCTAGTACCGGGTAGACTCATATTGGCTAAAGTAAAGAATAAGAAAATGGTAGAGAACATTGGCATGGTGCTGACTAAACCTCCATAATATTTAACAAGTCGGGTCTTATGTCGGTCATATAAAACACCAACACATAGAAACAAGGCTGAAGAAACCAGCCCATGACTTAACATAAGTAAAATACTACCTTCAATTCCCTGTATGTTTAGACTGAACATACCAATAGTCACAAAATTCATATGGGCTACTGAAGAGTAGGCAATAATTTTCTTAAGATCGATTTGTCTTATTGTAGTCAAAGAAGTATATATAATAGCGATCGCGCTTAGGGTATAAATGAAAGGAGTAAAATGAAGTGTCGCTTCAGGAAACATGGGTATGGAAAATCTTAAAAAACCATAGGTTCCTAATTTTAAAAGAATTCCTGCCAAGATCACAGATCCAGCCGTAGGTGCCTCTACATGAGCTTCGGGTAACCAAATATGAACTGGTACCATAGGCACTTTTACAGAGAAAGAGGCGAAAAAAGCAATCCATAGCAAGATTTGGCGCCGCTCACTAAATTCCGTGGTTAATAATATTTGTAAATCAGTGGTTCCTGTTTGAAAAAAAATAAATAGAATGGCTAAGAGCATGAAGACAGATCCAAGTAAAGTATATAAGAAAAACTGATATGCTGCTTGTATTTTTCTTTGTCTAGAACCCCACACCCCTATGATAATAGGAGAGTAAGAGATAGGCCCTCTGCTTTGTCTCGCCATTACAAGTGGGTCAAGAAAAGGCTCCTGTAGGTAACCACTCCCTTCTCAGAGAACCGTACGTGATACTCTCGCATCATACGGCTCCATCTCGAGATAGCTGATGAGTCGGAAAGAAAGGCCGAACAAAAAAAAATATAGATTTTTTGCAAATGCAAAAAGGGCGTTACGCTTTTTTCTGGCTCGTAGTTCTATTCGGCAAAGAAAATAAAAGACAAAAATATATATGTTTTTATTTGGTCTTCTCTTTTGTTTCAGCAACTCATCCTGCGGCCTCGCCAATCGCTTCCCGACGGCTGAGGCCCTCTCTCGAGACCAGGACGATTATCCTTGTCAGCTCAATAGGTAGCTGACGAGTTTACGTCCATCCCCGGGCGTCGGGTACAGTTTCCTTCCCTGCCACCCTTGTAGCCGTCACCCGTAATTCGCGCAAGTGTGTCTGCACCCCCTAGACTTGACGAAAAATGTTTTCCCGCAGCAAAACTCCATTCTCTCCTGCCTAGGAGCACCCTTTCCTGCATGTCCATACAATACTCGAGTAGGCGGGGTGAAGTCTTGCGAGGTACCCATTCAGAGTACCCCCCCAATCCCAAATAGGTCATCCAATGGGTTCGACCAAAAAGCTATGCTTACACACAAGACTACCCTTCTCCGAAAGCTTCGCGGGGACTACTGAACTTAGATCGCCCGGAGGGGTTTACTGCACAAGGCTCCTGCAGAGGCGGCGCGAAGCGCCGCGAATATCAGATGCTCAGCTCCGCACGACATAGGGATTAAAACGCTTTCGAAAAAGACATAGAATAGTAAGAGATCCGGCATGCAAAACACGGCAATCATAAAAGATTCACAAATTAAAAACGCTATCATATACTCTTTTTTATAACTTTTGATACTGGACCAACCTACTAAAATGCGAATAGGAATTAAAAATGTGGTCAAGATCACGAAAAATAGAGAGATACCATCTATACCTATATAAAAATTGATGTTTGAATAAGGAAGCCATCGAATGGTCTCTACAAATTGAAATTTGGCTGTAGAATTATCGAATTGTATCCAAAAAAAAAGAGAATACAAGAAAGTAATCAAAGAGGTGCACAAACCAATGCTTCGTATCAGTCGTATTCTTGAATCAGGGATAACAAAAAGAATAATGCTTCCTAACAAAGGACACGCAATAAGACCACTAAGATTGGAATGAAATGGAGCTAAAAATTGTAACATAAATGTTTACTCTTTTTCCCGGGGACGCAGCTCTATTCGCAGGCCGCAGGTCTATATTCTTTCTCGGCTTTCCAGCCATAGCGGCCCTATGGGTATATCATCACCCCGCACTTATGTACATAAGGTCCGTAATAACTGCATAATTTGATGGGCTTTTGTATGCACATACTATGTAATTGCATGTTTCGCCCTTCGCTGCTTTGCCCAACGTTTCAGGGCCTGCTATTATGACCGAGGCCCCCAGTCAGGGTCAGAGGGATAAGAAAAAGCGGATTGAGCAAAAAAAATTTTTTTTTCGTTTTCTTCTCTTCGACCTTGGATCTATCATTCCATCATTCCAACCTTTACTTCCTTCCCCCTCCCCTTCAGATTCCTTATAGGCCCAAACTAATTCTGTGCCTTATTCGAGAACTCATGTTTTCATGACTCATCGTAAATAGACTGCAAGGCGTAGCTTGGGCTCCAAAAAAAATCTATTTTTTTTTGCTTGTTGGGCTTTGGGCCTCAGCCCTCCCTCCCAGCGAAGCCGAAAAAAGGGCGTAGCACCGGCTTATCATCGCGTCCCTTAAAGTTTCATGATATTATACGAGTAAGTATGGGCCTTTAGTTCGTGCTAATGCCTTTTTCGAAACGAATAAATAGAAAACTCACTATGTAAATAAAATACAATCGATTATCTACCCAAAAAGAAATAAAATCCCACAGACCTATTATGGTAATAAATATGGTTAAGCCAATCAACATCACAAAAGCATAATGATAAACAAAACCACTTTGAAGTTTACTTATTTGCTTGGCTAATTTTCGAAATGTGTACGAAATCCCATAAGGCCCCAAGATTTCAATAGCACCCTTGTCTAGAATTTTAAATGAGACTTCATATCCAAAACGCAGGAACAATCTAACTATAAAGTCATTAAAAACTTTGTCAAAAAACCAGCGCTTATTCAAGAAGCAATATAGTCGATTACCCAAAGTACTAGTCTTCAAAGCGAAAATGAATTGATTTGCTACAAAATTTATATTATACGCCGCAAAAGCACCTAAAGTACTAAACAGAATAGGAATTAGTTTAATAATTGTTGGAGTAGCAAACTCAGATTCGGCAAGAATTTCATTTTTTGGTAGTATGAAAAGGGAATTAGCCCAAAAATTGGTACCTAAACCAATCATCATATCGGTCCCTAAGCCGTTCCATTGCTGGAACGGCTTGGCTTCAAAACCGTACGTGAGGCTTCCGCCTCATACGGCTCCTCTCAGGATTTTTCCGTCTTCCCGCTTGTTTTCAACATGGCAGTGCTTGTCTAGGAGTTGAAGGTTGTCTTCTATGAACACGCAACGATTTCACTTCGATGTGGTCTACTTTCATGTTCTCGTGCTTTCTTAACATCTCTTGGCAATGTACTCAAGAGCCCCTTCAGAAGTTTGGCTACCGCATTTGGAACCTCAGATTTCAGTAGATAGTATTTGCGTTCAAGGTGCGCAGCGAGAGAGAGAAGTCCAAACGAAAAAAAAATATAGATTTTTTTGCTCTTGCGCCCTCTCTTCAAGCGGCTTGTAGTTCTATTGAGCTCTCACCTTGTCCTGCCTTAATTTGCTTGTGGCTAGCTATCCAACTCAGTTTGACCAGGTAATATTCTTTCTTCACCCCAAAGGCCGTTGTGTAGGAGTCGTACGAAATCCAGTTATCTTGGTGTGCTTTCCCTTGGAAGATCCAGCTTTTCTTCTCAGGGAAGTACTTTTGTTTGATTTTATTACGACCCCATGTTGGGTGCCGTCGGTATACCCATGCCCGGATCTTTTGAGAGATGTCATGGTCCAGCCTCCGGAATATATTGCTGCATTCGGAGTATCTGAAGTAGTTGCCCCATCGCACTATTTTCGGTACCAAGGCTACGATAAGTTGGTAGGCTGCTTTTCCTTTTGAGAGTTGGATGGCCCGTCGAATCTCTTCGAGAAATCTGCGGCGAGACTCACGAGACGGAGTTATTAAAGTTTTCACTTTGCCCCATTTCCAGATATGATTAATTGAGAAACCTATGAATTGGAACCCGGATCTGGTGTTGACTATCTGGATTTTATCTGAGTGCAATTCTAGTCCCATGCACTTTAACCAATCCCTCAGGAATGTCTGAGCCTGTTCTATGACCCCCCTGGATCGGTGAAGTACAACGAAATCGTTGGCATATCTAACCAGTACCGCAATTGGTTCTTTGGGGTATGCTCTCAGTGACCACTCTGTTAAAGCTATCTCCATCCCATGAAGAGCGATGTTGGCTAACAGTGGGGGGATGACGCCACAGGTGCCCATATTCCTGGTTTCCACGTACTGAGGATTATTCCCCAATCCGGTCATGAGGTCGGCTTTAAGCCAGGCTTTGACCTGTTTGGCTAGACTAGGCAGAGTTTTAAGTTTGTCCAAGAGGGCTTCGTGATTGATGCGATCGAGACATTTAGAAATGTCCGCGTTCAGAACATACTTGGGCTTGGCTCGAATAGCTAAGAATATGGCTTCGATGGCATCCTGGCGGCTCCATCCGAGTCTGGATCCATAGGAATTCGGTTCGAAGCGGGCTTCCCATTCAGTTTCTAAGGCCATCTTGGCCAAAGCCTGCTTGGCTCCGTCTTCGATAACGGAGATAGGCCAGAGAGATAAAAAGGCACGAAGTTTAGTTCGAAAAAAAAAATATAGATTTTTTTTTGCTTTACGCTTTCTGGGCGCAAAGCGTGCTTGGTTGACTTGACGTTTTCTGGCGCGCAGCGCAGAAAGGGCGCAGCAAAATCTATATTTTTTTTCCGCTTGTAGTTCTCTTCGTTGCTCCTCCTCTTTCCGGGGCTTCGATATGCTTATTCGACGAATGGGCGTAGCCTTCCCATCCAATTGAAGACCTCTTGCCATCTCTATTTTTTGTGGCCCTGAGATCACCACCTTCTTGTAAATGCCAGTTTTTTTTTCCTCTCGGTTCTCCTGTGTAACTTGTCTCACGGCTAAGAGTCTGGCGTGTAGATTTTGTATGAGTCTAGATTGTAGAGCACGCATCTTGTCCATATTGTTGGAGCGAGAAGCTTGGTAAATCCTGGTTTGGAGTCTAAAAACAATTGCCTCGACCTTGGGCCAAGGGATTTGTTCCCAGGGTATCGTTTGGGTATCTATGTAGAACCTACTCATAACTTATTCTCCTTTCCAGTTTTTACTGAGATCCTAAATCTCCAAGTGGGCATAATAAAAATGCTGCAAAAAAGAAATATATTTTGGCTGGCTGCGCCCTGCCGCCTTGGCTTTTTAGAGAATCCTGCTCTCGTGGGGCTTGTAGCTTGGCAGCCCACCACAAGGGAGCCCTACCGGAGTCTTCCAGTTTCGAGTGTATTGGATAGTTATAGCAGCCCATAGGCGCAAGATGTACTTTGCGGGGTGGTCCCTTGGACATAGTCCTTTCAGACAGTGGCCGTTTAGTCCATGGTCCATTGGATGTTCGGTGCAAGACCAAAATTTTGCACTGCAAGTACCCCTCATTCCTGCCTTTCCCTTTAGGGCCCGTCCCTCGGTGTGGTCAGTACCGGATACTGTCGGGCAGCAAAGCTTACACTTGTTTACTTATGATGGTTCACCAGAGCCTCTTTCCTCCTCCCTTTTTTGCTTACTTCCAACTCAGAGGCTGCCAGACCTCCTACAAAGGAAGGAGAGTCGACTGAACATCTCAGCCATTGGCGGGAATTTCGCCCGCATCCAATTCTCAATTATTGTTCACCCAANNTTGGGTGAACAACAGCCGCTTCGTCACAGGAGTGACTTATGGGCTAACAGGTCACACTTTGGCCAAGTATCCTACAAAAATACTTCCAAGAGCTAAAAAGATTAGAGGGATTGCCATAAGAATGGGCGCATCATGACATCGTAAGATGTCTCGCTTGAATGAATTTGTTGGTGCTAAAAAGGTTAAAAAAAGTAAACGAAAAGAATAATAAGAAGTAAAGAAGACAGAGACACTTCCCAACCAGAAAGCAAAGTTACCACTAATCGTATATCTAGTATAAGCGAGCTCTAAAATAACATCTTTGGAGTAAAATCCGGTACAAAAAGGGAAACCTATTAGAGATAAGCTGCCTATAAGCATCATAGCATAAGTGAAAGGTAACAAGGAAGCAAGCCCTCCCATCTTACGCATATCTTGCTCATCCGACATGGCATGAATCACTGAACCTGCACTCAAAAAGAGTAATGCTTTAAAAAAAGCATGATTCATTAAATGAAATACGCTAACAGAATAGTTGGAAATGCCGCAAGCAAAGATCATATAGCCTAATTGACTACAAGTTGAATAGGCTATGACCCTTTTTAAATCGTTCTGTAATATCCCAGTGGTTGCCGCGAAGAATGACGTCATAGCTCCTACAAAAGTAATAACAATCAAAGCATTGGGTGAATATTCAAATAAAGGAGAGCACCTTGCTATCATAAAAACGCCTGCTGTTACCATAGTAGCTGCGTGAATCAAAGCAGATACTGGAGTGGGCTACTCTTTAACAATCTTTTACGCGTCCATAAGACAAAAAAATAATATTTTAGGGCATTGAGTACTAAGCTGGTGAGCCTAGCAAGAGTAGGGACTGGATCTTCCACTTATGAAATAGAGACTCTCCCAAGAATCTTACGGATGGCCGCTGCGCCCCTAACAACTAAGATGTTTTTTCTCTGTCTACATGAGACGCCATCTCAGCCCCATCCCAACGCTTTTGAAAATATATATATTTCGCAAAGCAGAAGAAAAATATTTGGGCTTTTTTGAAGCGAATCCTGGTAGATCCAGCGCGCAGCGCTTTGGTAACGATAACGATAAGGCTGGTCCCAGGCCGATAATTTGGCCTTGTTGTAATGTAAGACCAGGTTGCGCTGGAAAAAATAATATATATACTTTTTTTCGCTCCCTCCAAGTGAAGCTCATAACCAAAATGATGAGTATTTGATTCGATACAATATTTCTCTACATGCCCAAAACCTATACGGATTCTTCTATTTCATAAGACTTGCACATCTAGATTATATAATCTAAAAAAAAATGATCAAACCTTCACGACAAAATAGTGCTTCGTATCTTAGGTAAATCTGGCCAGCTTCTTTTTCCAGGGATAAAATCCATTTCGAACAAGAGGTCTCACGTACAGTCTCTGAGGATCCTATAGAGCTCCTTCAGCCTTGACTTTGCTGGGCGGCCTTGGCCTTCTTTTATAGGTTTCCTGCTGATTGGTCAAAATGAGATATTTTTCCGATGGGGACTCTCATTTGGTTGACGATCCCAGCATACAGTGAGATTGTTAGAATGTACCTAATGGCACATGAGAGCCCTCAAATATTCGAAAACCCTCCATTGCATCAGGTAACCGAGTATGCAATCCTATTTGTGCAGATTTTCCAACAGCGCCAATAAAAAGTAAAATACAAATAACAGTTATGGCATGAAATCTCATATTGCAAAAAATGAAATAATGATGGGGTTCGGAAAAGGCGCTAGCACGAGCAAAAATAGTCGAAAAGTCTACTGTTTGAAAAAGAGTAAAACAACCCATAATCCCGAGAGCTAATCCGAAATCACCTACTCGATTGACAAGCATAGCTTTTATAGCTGCTTTATTGGCCTGAAGTCGTGTAAACCAGAAATTAATTAACAAATATGAAGCGAGACCTACTCCTTCCCATCCCAAAAATAATTGAATAAAGTTATCTCCGGTAACCGACATTGGCGTAAAAAAAGTAAAAATGGATAAATAACACATAAATCGAGGACTATGTGGATCTTCAGACATATATGAAATGGAATAAAGATGAACTAAGCTACTTACAAATGTAACCACAATTAACATAACTACAGTCGGACTATCAAACACAGAGTCAAAAGTTTTACTTCACTGGGTGGAGCCTTGATTCCGCGAATCAAGCGGTAAATTTTTCGCGTACCACAATGCGGCGCCCGTTCACCCAAGTAAAATAATCAAGTGCTCCCCGAACCGTGCGAGATGGTTACCCATCACACGGCTCACCAACTTGAGATTGTGATTAAGGCTTTGGGTAACTACCGTATGTCTAAGCAGGCCGCAGCAAAAATTCTATTTCTTTTTTCGCTGCATATTTTTCTTACCGCTTAGTCTTATTCGAAGGTACAGTGCCGCTTACCTTTGCCACTCAAGCGCACGGCATCTGCCGACTTAGGCCCCTTCCCTTTCGCTAATCCTAGCGCAGCAAAAAAATTTTCGAATAATTTAAACTGTGTCCTTTCGAGTAGGCGGGTACTACGAGCCCTCTGCCCCACGCATCTGCCCGCTGGGCAGATGCGTGGTTCACCGGTTCCACCGAATACTCTATTGATGCCGAGACATAGGTGCGCTTGAAGTGGTGTGCTGTCCTTATTGGACTCAGGCCCCCCATTTGTCCGGGCATATGCGCCCTCTTGCTGCCCATATGCAGGGGGAAACGCCGTGTTATCTAGCCGGACCTCGCCTGATGCGCCAAGTTTGGGATACCTCCTCCACCTTACGTTCGTGACCCACGGCCTCACCTGTGTCTCGAAGAAACGGTCGGGGCACAGCCAAGGATATTTTTGGTTACGTCCAGCATGCCCCTTTCCCGACATGCTATGGTGCTCTAAGGGAGTTCGTCCCATAGAGTGAGTCGAGTCCGTCTCGCCGCGGAGCAACTGCAGCGTCCAGATAATCTATTTATCCAGCAATTCATCCGGTGACTTCACGGTCGCCAAAGAAGCCCCAAGAAGCATCAAACATCTCCGAAAAAATCCATGGAGCAATTTTTATATAGCAAGCACTGGCTCCCAGTGCAACTTCATAAAAAGCAATCAAAGATAAAATAAAAGATAATGAAACACACGTGGTTGTGACTATAGCAGTTCCTCGTAAACCAAGAAAACGACCAAAAGCACCTGCTACACAACTACCTAGTAAAGGTAAAGTTACAATTAATAAATACATACATAAATCATTTTTTTTTATTGTGACCAAAATACAATCAATTATCTACCCAATCGATTGTATTTTGGGCGACAGCTGCACAAGCCAAGACTTAGATGAAGGCTCTCTTAATAAATTGACGACACAGCCCAACAAAGCGAGTTTTTGGCACATCCAATAGAGTTCACCGCATGCCATTANNCAAGAACTACGGAAAAAAAATCTTTTTTTTTCGCACAGCGTGCGGAACAGGCTTGGCTGCGCCGCTGTTATCACTCTATCGGTCCTTGTCGAAGCCGATGGTTCATGTAATCAATATTTTACTTAGCAAAAGCCCATGAGGCCGTTTAGATAATAAAAGAGAATAAGGCGGACGAAAAAAAAAGATTTTTTCTTTGTTCGTGAACAAAGTGAGAGAAAGAAATAACCCTAAACGAAGCTTGACGGGGACAGTGGAAAATAGGGGGGCTGGGCCCTTAAATTGCGGGATCATAGAATTAAAATATATATATATATATATATCTTTTTTTTACTTCTTTGCCAACTGATTATTTCTTATTACATTATATTATCTAGATAGCGAAACCACATAGAACAAAGCTCAAAATTTTTTTTGCTATGCATTTTTTATTCCAACCCTTTTTGCACTTCATTGCTTTTCTTCAGCCGTCAGCGAAGAAAAGCATTCTCTTCTTCCAATTCTAGATAGAGTCAAGAGAGGCTTACCTTTTTATTGGAGTATTATGCATGTCGTACAAAAGTCATTGCCATTGCCAAGGCTTTTGCGACGACTAAATTGAGTCATTTTTTCGGCACTATCTCGGATCTAAGATAGACTGGTATAAATCAATAAAGAGAGGGCTCTACACGCCTTAGGGTAGAGGGCGCAGCAAAATATATATTTTTTCAAATATTTGAAGAAATGCCGCAGGTCTGGCCAAGCTGCGGTGTCTAAAGAACGAAATGGCAAAAAAAAAAACGAAACAGAAAGGATTATGTCTCCGCTCTGCGCTTCGCTTTCCCAAGCTCACTTGGTGAAAATGGTAAACACGACAGACTTAAAATCTGTTCCTATGGGTTATCGGTTCAAGTCCGATAGTGAGCATACTCGCTTGGTGAAAATGGTAAACACGGCAGTCTCAAAATCTGTTCCTATGGGTTATCGGTTCGAATCCGATAGCGAGTATCTTAATGTCTGAATCGAGAGAAAGGGCGAATATAACTTAATAGGTGAAAGTGTCAGATTGTGAATTTGAAAACACGGGTTCAAATCCCGTTATTCGCCAAAAAAACAAATCATCCATTAGCTTGAATCTTTACAATCTTCGAGGGCGCTGCGCAAAAAATATTTTTTGGGGATTTTCCAAAATATTTTGGAAAAAGAAGCTTCGCTGTAAACTACGTGCCCCAGCTTTGTCAATCAAGCCTGCGGCCTTGATTGGCAAAATGGCCCCCAGTTACTGGGTGGTTATCCCCTGGTGACTAAGTAACCCTATTGGATCCTCCCGTTTTTTTTCGTATAGCGGATGAAGCATAAAGGGGTGGGGCGTTAGACATTGCGCCCACGCTTCTTGGACATCATCAGCCATGTTTGCTGATGGATCACTCTGCTCGTATTGGCTGGTTCAAACAAGAACATAAAGAATTATATGGATAAAAGATAAGCTCAAAAAGTTGTTGAAATACTGATGTTGCTTCTAAATTAGCAGCTTTTTTTATATCCATATGATTGACTAAAGTGGATCGAAGTTGTCCGTATAATAAAACTAGATTTTGGTTGTAGAAGGCCGAAGGTAACAATTGTGACCATGTATTATCTGGTGCTTCTTTAGTTAAGTACAAGATACAAGTGGGACCTGTGCTAAAAGCAAGCTGTTCGATAAAACCACCTTGCTTGTTTTTATGCGGTAGTTTTCCTTTGTAATTTGGTTGAAATAATGTTCTACCTTGAAAGGCACACAATATATTTTTGAGTTGTCGCCATTGTCGAGTTGTCAAGCCACTACAATGAAATAAAAGAATATATGGAGATTTTTTTTCAATCTCTTGGGCTTTTTTTCGTATAATAATTTGTTTTATTAGCATAGGATCATTATTATTATTTTTTTTTCAGTTTCTTTTCTTTTTCTATTTCTCGACATACCTTGAATTCAAGTAAGTGATGTCGAGTTTTTTTCTACAAATGCTATGTTTGTCAATATGGTTTATGTTTTCTTGATAATAAACCGCGGAGCACAAATAGTGGAGGTCAACCTTGCGTCCGTCGTGCTACACGACAATTTTGTTAGGGCTTTATTCTAAGCAGCTGCCTTCCGTACTTGGCAGCTTTTTTGACAAAAGGATCCCTCTGGAAATATCTTCGTCTTGAATTGGGGTTTTTTAAAAAATCGTATAACAAGACATCGAGCTAACCAGGAGGAGGCTCGGTTAGTCTCTAGACCTACAGGTGATGCGTACCGTGTAACAAAGAAATATTTTTTCTTCGAACCTCGTATCTTCAGCCATACTAATTGGGCCTTCTTGCTTTTTCGAAGCTTCGGCTAAGAGACACAAGGCTCAGCCCTGAGCCCCCATACATATTTTAGCCCATTTCCGCGATAGGAGCATTTATGCGTTTTCTGATGATAGATCTGAAGCCTGCGTTAAAGCCCTGCTGTGCCCTTCGGCCTCGTTCGGACCTTTGTCTCTCTTTAGCGCGAGTTTTGCGCAGGTTTACATAAATCTATTTGTAGCGCATTCCCGTATTGCAAAAGTCGCTACACGGGAATGAAGCTGCGCGCAATCAAAAATTTTCAAAAAGTCTTGCTGCGCCCTCCGTTCCCCTGCCCTTACCAGTAATGAATCCTTTGAATTCAATCTTCAACTCCTTGATCATTATGAAAATGCTTTAAGAGTTCGTCTCAAATCTATTGAATTATTTCCTATTAATNNCAATCCTACTCAGCAACAACTTTTCCTCTTTAGAGAAGCAGGCTATCTTTCTCGGGATTTTAGCCAATGCTGTTTCAATGCTTCGCCCGGCTACGCCCCGATTCCTGGGTTCACAAAACTAGGTCTGAATCCTACTCCTCAGACCACTTTGAGCTTATAGGCATTTTTATGTCTAATCTTATCTCAACAATATTTCGTGAATTTTTTTTTACATAAATAGTCTATAAGGTCCATTCAGGTCTTCCACAGATTAAGGGTCCCCATTACCATTTTTACAAAACTAAAAATTCTATTCGCATAGATATTTTTGGTGTTATCTTACTTAACGAGCGCGCCAAAACAAAGCCTTCGGCCTCAACAAGTACAAAAAGTAGGTTGAATCTCTTAATTATGCGCCAGGGGTTGAAACTACCTGTGCGGGCCGAGCTTCACCTTGCTTCTAGTTACTCTGTATTCTTGTATGGAAGCCCTGTCTTCATTAGCAAATACCATGGTATGTCCCTGCTAGTTCCTTCTATCCTTCAAAAGGTTCTTATAGAATTAGAACTTACTTAGTGGTTGTCTTTTTTCTGTCCATGGTCAATAAGGCGCCACGTCCAGAATCATTATGACATTTCACAACTTTCTTCGGGGCTTTACAAGGGACCGAAACAACAGCTACCTGCCCTTCTCGCAACAAACGGGTAGGCCTAACCTTTGTATCATACATAGGCCACCATCCACCCGAGCTTCGGGCTTTCGCCAGGCCTGCGTTATTTATAAATACTGCAAGCTCTCTCCCTTAAAAAAACTACTAGATCTCCCTACTTAACCTAATAATGTTGCTTGTTTCAATGGCTTTTTCTCTATTGCTCAAATAGCTGATGTGACGAGAGGGCACTATATTGCTATATATGATGATTCATAGGATTTATTCCTTAAGCTTTGAGTCCAACCAATAATGAATTCTGAACGGGTGTACTTCCTTTGGCCTGGCTTGTTCCATTTCATAGCGGAGCTATTTTTGTTCTATATTACTTTATGTGACGGTTATATGTTATAGAGTAAATAATCCCATCATCACCGCTATGAAATGGCCATGTTTAACCTGCCCGATTTTTTGGCAGCGGCAAGAGCTGGCCTTTTTTCAGCAGGCCGGCTTATCTCTATAATAAAGTATCTAGCTTTTTTTCTAGCTCCTACAAGGTTATTTCTCAAGTGCACTCCCCTCTGTCCACCCTTTATTTACACTCCGGGAAAAAAGGTTTGATCTGTACTAGGTAAAGTGTAGTCGTTGGCCGGTTGGGTCAGCTCTGTTATGCCCTTATTTCGGGGGCCTTA